TCACAAAGATCTTTCTATCCGACAAATTCACCAGCGGTTCAGATCTAATGAGCGGAGGGAAGTCTTAATTCAAAGGCACCTGCGCCAGAACTTATTCAGAAAAGGGGGAGTTGAAGCTATACATATCAAAAATGAATGTTGGTTGATGAATGGGCATCTCTGACTTTATTGGGTGGTTTCACACAGAGGGTTTCGCTTCCTTATCCTCTCTCTTTAAGCAGATGATGCATGCTCTTCTATAGCGGTGATAAAAAAGCTTTCCATCGATCTCTGATAGGTCGGAAGGATGAGAAAGCCGACATGTTAGTTAAGCTATGCTTGTCTTTATTCTTAAGCTCAAAGCTTATAGTCTTTCGACTAGAACCAAGTCTAAGTTTGAGTCGGTAGTCTCTGAGCCTTCTACTTCAACCTCTAGTCTTATTTAGTGAGTGAGAAGTATGTGCTGCTGTGTAAACGGTATATTCGTAGGATGTTTTCAATTCCTATGGATGTCGGACTCTGAAAGCGCTAACGCGCTACGGCTTTCGCGCAAGCCCACCGAGAACAAAAGTGATACATCTGTCTTCTTCCTCGTTGTATGGGCATTTCCATGCTGTGTAAAAGAAAGGCTTGGGCTCGCAAAGGCCCAGGGTAAGCCGCAGAGAGAGCAGGTCGTTGGCTCCCTGTGAGTCCAGTCAGCGGGAACCCTCATTAGTCTCCGGACGAAGGATGAGTGAGTTAGGCAGGCAGCTTCAAAGACGGGACCAGTAACCTCAATGCTACGGCAGCTCCCACATCCCGCTCCTTGGCCCCGTCAATAAAATGGGTCCTAGGGAAAGTCCATCTATTCCCAATCTCCCTTATGGGCTGGGCCAGGCCCGTTCCGTTCGGATATTGACCCTGCTCTGAGCTCAGAAGTTGAGTGAGTAGTCTTTTTTTCCGAATAGCTGTCTTTGTCTTGCTTCGGTAAGGAGGAACAAGGTAGCTTCTGGGGACTAGCTAGCCCCGTTTCGTTTGGCTAAGATCCTGCCCCGCTGTCTCCTCCTTTGAGTCTAACGAAGACCGGAGTGGACTACGTGGTTCGGATGCTCACTGGGTGGTTGACCACCCCTATTCCAGTAGTTGGATTCTGCAAAAGTGATATCACTTTGGTAAGTGATAGAACTTTGTGCGTTCTGTTTTGCGGAGTGTGATGACTTGTAGTGGCTCAAGTGGTTAACCTGGTACCCCCGGGAACCACAATCCAAGGGAACGGGACAAGAGTCCATTTATTCAAGAGTACTCGTGTAAGAAAGAGCAGAGAGAGCGAGCTACCGAACTGGTTGTTGATTAGTTATTTCTCAGAGAGAGCGGGCTACCCGTTTCTTGACTTGCCTCTTGAATCCTGTGTCTTCTTCAGTAGGCCGAGCACGAGCTCCGGCCTTTTGGCTAGTCAGTTTTCTTTGACTGGCATTTGGCCTTCGGCTTATTAGTGTTCTCTCGAAATGCTATCACCAGTGCGCTTGACAAGATCTCCTAGGTCCTTGAGCTTAGCCCCAAGACGTTGGTCTCTAACGAGAAAAAGAGTCGAAGACCAGAGGTCCAAGACGTGAGTGAAGAAGGAGCGTAAGGCTTAGCGCCCTATACCCAAAAACAGCATCGGACCGGGTTAGTGGTCGAGTCGTTTTTGGTATCCTGACCATAACTGGGTTAAGCCCTTTGGATGTGGGGCAAGAACTTCCAAATCCAAGTTCCGAAACTTTCCCGTCCCCGGAGATCTACGAAGGGGGCAAGACGTGTTCAGGTTTCCTTAGAGAAGGAAACTCCCACTTCTCTACTAAGGGGACAAGGATTGAGTTTAGCTCCTTTAACAAGCTACTCCTCGAACCTAGGATAAGATAACCAAAGCGGGCATAGGCGAATGCTGAAAGATAAGCATACACAGAAAGAACAAATTGACCCTCTACCAGAATATGATCTCTAGGTTTACCAAATCTTTCTCAACCTTTCTCATAGGGTTAAGGGTAGCAGGCTATTCAACCAACCATAAGTAAGAGCTTTAAGCTAGCGCTCCTCACCGCCCTGCTAAGCAACAAGGCTCAGGAGAACTAAGGGAGGGGGTGGAGTGAGCCTAGAGTAGAGGCCTCTGAGACTCTCAACTCATACCAGGGCAGGCAGGGAAAGGCTGAGACTACCGATACGTATCAATACGTACCGATACCGAGCCGGGGTTGATGAAAGATCATAGGGTATCTATGCCTGCTTCACCACAAAATGAAATCCAATCTGATTGTGATGCCTGACCGGGAAAACGCACGAAAAGAGACCCAGATAGAGTTAACATACTCGTTTACAATACAACATTAATTCAAAACAGACATTGATATCAAAATAAAGGTTCCATTCCTCTCCTGTTAAGGAGAGAGGCTTTCACTCCTCTCTTTCCTTATAGTCAAGAGAGTTGCTAACGCTCCTGAAAGCGGCTTTCACGCCTCTCTTTCCTTATAGTCAAGAGAGTTGCTAAAACTCCTCTCCTCTTTTCTTTTTTCTGGATACAAAAAGCGGAAAGGGCTGGTTCCATGAAGTCGATCAATCCGCGCCCGGACCCTTAGTGGTCGAGTCGAGTCATGTACAACTTGTACACCGATATCTGGGAAAGCAACAGCACGAAAGAAAGGGGCAGGAAAGAGCCGTAGAGAGGGCAAAGCTGGCATAATAGCCAGGCTAAGCAGCGATCTCATATAGCCTCAACCAAGCGGTCAGCTAAGCGGTTTTGAAGACACAGATCGATAAGATTGGGAGCTGACTGGTCTCTCGAATGGAGCTTTTGATCGCCTAGTACCGGGCAGGGGGAATCACCATTGATCTTATCTTACGGAATAACATCTTCCCGCCCCTCTCCTTACAGTCGAGCGGTCTTACCCCTTCTTGGATCTCAAATCAAAAGAACGCCTGGGAATCGGAGAAGCGATGGGAGATGATTGCTATGAGCGAGGTCCAGTCTTCCTTTCAAGAGATGCCTTCACGGCTCCATTTCCTGCCCTTCTTGGCTCCGCATGGGATGCCACTGGAACGAATGTCTAGTTGGCCCCGTTCCGCTCGTTATTGGGCCCGGCATCGGAATCTCGACTGGATGGGGCAGAGTAGTTGTTGGGTCAGCATCGGCTGAACGAGATGCTTTGTACCTTCCGGATCAGGGGAAGAAAGCATATTGGAGGACGGGTCGGAGCAGGACGAGGTACCGCCTTCCCTCTGCTCCCAGTCAGGGTAGATGTCTACCCAGGAAGAGATATACATGGCAGCTAGCTGAGACCCCGAATGAATCTCCTGCGCCTGTAGATTCAAGATTTATTGTTCAACCTACTTGCTCAACCTAGAGAGATTCGAATAGTATTGAATGGGGGGAGGAACCTGCTAATAGTCCCGGATGCCTTGCCTATCCTACGGAAGACTAATCCACATTAGCAGTGGGGTGGAAAAGTTCAATTTGGAAGTGTTTTATGAAACGATGCAAGAATTCGCCCCTATCACGTAAGGCTCGCCCTTATAGGGGGCGCTGGAAGCAGACCCATTCGGGAACCAAGCAATGCCTGCCCTGCTAGCTGCTGTAATGAAGTGGGAACCCATTTGTGGGATCCGGGGGATAGAGTTTTTAGCCGATTTGCATATTAATTCAAGGGTGTGGTTGACATATTCATACATAGAATATGCTCCTGCTTCGATCGAAAAGATTCGTTCATTAAGTAAGTCGCAACACATTCATTTGTTGATGGGTGAGAGGCAAAGCGGGAGCCCGGAGCATGTGCCAGTGAGAGTCAATACATTCATTCACAGGAGTGCAAGCCCAGTAGCAAGCGGAGGAAGGAGGTTACTTTGAATCAGTAGATCGAGTTTCATAATCAGCAGCTGTGGATTCAGTTCCGGTCTTGGTGCAGGAGAGCAAGAAGCTCTCCGGTTGGTAGGAACAGGTATGCCCTTAACCGCCCCTCATGGTGAGTACCTATCTAATCGATGCGAACGTACCGGCTGTTATAGTCAATTCATTAAGTGACTGGCTAGTTTGTTTAGTGAAGGCTCCTGTTTAGGGGGTAAGCGGGGAATTGATACGAGAAGTTGAATGCCTTGGAAAGGGACATGGGACTTGGTTGGCTCAGTCTATTAGCGAGCGGTAGTGAAAGTGGAGTGAGGTTGTTCTTGCCATAGTGGGCAGGAGCTGTAAGCCTCGACCGATAGGGAGGCAACTTCCTTACCGTTTTCGTAGCTGAGTTGAGTGAGTCAAAGTGTCCTTAGACGGATCAGGCAAAGGTGCTTGTAAGCTCGCCCCTCAAGGGAAGGAAAGGCAGACTTACACCCACCCAGAAGGGGAGTGGGAAATAGGACTAGCAGCTAGCAGCGAGGGGTGGCTCAAACTTAAGGCAAAAGGCCAAGCAAGCACCACTAGGCAGAGCGAGAGAACTTCTCAGCTTTAGCCCGGCGGGCTCTCAATGCCTTTCTCACGTTCCGCTAACTGATCGAAGCGTGTCTTTCTCACCGGATTCCTTGATCTTGCTCGCTCGACGAAGAATAAAAAACAAAAAGGTAGGGATTCCGGGGCAACCCGAATATTCCTTTGACAGGGCCTCTGTCTAACTAGGAAATCGCATCTTTCAGACCCCGCGCCCGAAAGAAATTTATGCTTGCAGAATGCCTTTCCCGGCGATCTAAAATAAAAATGGGAGCTTAGCCCCGCGGCGGTAATAGAACAAATTCATGCTAGCCTATTCCTGCTTCCCCCTGGGATGATAACAGATTTCGCGGGTATCAGTTAATGCCATTGATGGTAACAACCTTACTTTCCCTTGAGTTGACTAAGCTAACGCTTACCCTTTCTCTTTGGTCGAGTCATCATAGAGGCAGAAGAAGAAAGAGAGATGGATAGCACACAGAAAGGGAAGATGAGCGCTTGCGGCACATACCTTTTACCTTATTATAGAATTATTCTATATTATAGAAAGCTTTGTTCATCCTCGCGGGAAATGGCTATCAGTTCTTACTCCTTTCCCATCTCTAAAGTAAAGGTAGTTGATCCGAGTGGAGGTTGCCTCCGCTGTTCTTCCTCGCCCAGTCAGTCATGTCGGGACCAGGGAAGCTTAATGGCATTGTTCCGGGGTAAGGTTATCAAGATTCAAAGGAAAGACAATAGTAGAAGAGATCGATCCCACTAGCTTGGCAGTAGAACTTGTTTCAGAAGCTGGTAGAGAGTAGAGAATAGAATAGGCTGTGATGCGAGAGATATTTTCACTCTTGAGAGATCCTTTGAAGACGACCAGGGGGATAGAAGCCCACGGAGCGGTAGGCTAAGCCGGAAAGGGAGAGAGTTGAGTTAGATCCGATGCCATTGATTCTGCTGGAGGAAGATCCGCAGGAGAGAGAATTGCTTTTGTTGATTAAATAAAATAAGCTCTTGCTCACTTCATCCCTCTCCTTTCAGGTGCAGATGAATATGCTGTTTAGCTTGGGACTAGGGCTTGTGATCCTTCTTTTAACGGTAGAACAAAAATAACAAAGGAGCTCTCCTAACCTAAGCAAGCTGCGGAGTCGTAGACCATTGCTTTAAAGACGGGATGGAATCTTTCTTTCTTTCTGATCTTAAGCTGTGAACTCATGGTCAAATGGCTTCCGAAGTGGGCTTTCCCTTTTCTATGGTAGCATGGTCTTCTCCTAGGGTTTCTCTTGGTGGAGTAAACCTTTTGAAGAAAAGCATAGTGCAGACCCCGAGTCTCCGCAACCCGTCTACCTACCTAGTCTACCTACCTAGAGGCTATCTTAATAGGCTGCACCGGAAAGAGAGGATCGGAACTAACAGACAGCTCTAACCGAAGGGAGAGGGTCGACTAAAAGGAGAGCTCTAACTGAAGCTACTAACCGAGCTACTAACAGATTGAACTAGCAAGAGCCGCTACCCTAACTGCTACGACTAAGGAGCAGATAGAGCTACTACCGAAGGGAAAGTTGCTTCCTGAAGGCAGTTGTCTCTTCTTTCTTTAGGAAGTTTCCTTGAGAAAGGTGCCAAGAGTGAGCCCAAAAGGGGATATCGATCAAATTAGTGGTCCACCTCTAGGAACATGTGATTTATTGTAAAAAGATTCTGGCACATCGTGATCGTGAGACCATATACATAAAGGAAGAGGCCGGTATCAACTCATTTAGAAGTATAATTATTCCCTTCCGGTATATGTATAGAGATAGACTCTATTGATATGAAAGACCTAGGGAAGACCCAGCTTCAATGGGGCTAGCAGTACGCCCTCATCAGGCGATCCCCTAATGTGGTAGCAACTTCAGCAGTTGCAAGAGTAAATGGCCGAATTGCTAAGATGCAAGAAAGCATCCACAGGCTTTATGCTTTTTCTTCATTTAAAAGGGCTTGCCCCTAAACTACAAGCTACACGCCTTCAACTTCAACATTACATCGTTACAATGGGTTCAGGCAAGCCCGGGCAGATTCAGCTTACCTGCCATTACTGTATGGAATTCGCTGGCGACGATGTAAACCTTATTCGCTTATTCCAATGAAGCCTTTCCGGGGCAGCATTAGACTGGCTTACCAACCTTCCGGCCGAATCAATTTCAACATTCGCTGAGTTGGCCGACAAGTTTATCAAGCAGTTCTGCTACAATATCGATGTCGCGCCACTCGCCCTATAGAATAAATTGTTGGAGGCTTTACTTGACGAGTAACCTTTAGTTACCCAATGAATCATTTGCAACATACGTGGGAAGGTTAATGGCCCTAGCAGCTAAAGTCAAAGTGATGCCTCCAGTCTATGAAAGTTATCAGACGGATATGATTCTAAAGACCGCTAGTAACGCCCTGGCAAGTTACATTCTTCTAAATTGTTGGATTTTTCATATTTCATCTGCAACGGGCAATCGAATGGAGTCTTTTCTTAAAGTGGGTAGATTCCCGGCCACAGCTCCACTTTTGCCTAAGCCATCTTCAGCTATCACGCAGTCTGATGATCCGCAATCTGGCTCCAATTCAAACAAGAAGCGCAACCTTACTTCGGCCAGAAATGTTGTAGACGCCATTGCTCCAGCTCTCCTCACATTCTAATGTGAAAGTGCCCCACCACGTCAGCAGTAGCAGCAGCCTCTATTGCTTAGCAGGTTTAGCCTCCGCCTCAGCAACAGCAGCAAAATGACCAGCAAGTTCCCAACCAATATACATACGAAAAAGGGAACAACTAGGGCTAGGGACAGAAGCCATACCCCTTATATAAACCCTTTTTGCCCAATTGAATTGCCATTTTCGTTAGATTCTTCGTATGTTGCTTGAGCATAGCTTGGTGCAACTCCTCTAGTACCATCCGCTGCCTGGGGTAGAGATAGAGACTGAAATGCCAAATTACACCTGAACAGGGGGCATACGACCGATCGGTGTAATAGGCATAAAATGCAAGATTTCTTGACTTTTAGAAATAAGCGGCAAGATCGCGGTTGTCAGCAAAGGAATCGTCGCCCCCGGTCGCCTTTGAACAACGACGTAGGGCCACCCCCAACCTTAATTTTGGAATTTTCAAGGACGTATTTATTATGGCAAGAACCCCGCCATTCTGCTGCCCAAAGTCTTTTTATTAAAAAAAATACACTTACACTCAACTCCCTTCGCATAGCATTGATAGCCTATACTCGTGTCCTAGCTCGTCTGAGAACTAGATTCGCCTCAATTGCTTGAATAAAAGCCCTTTTCCCCGTAATCGTAATAAATAAAGAATGAAATCACAGGGCGGGGAAAGCAACTCGCCTTAGAACTGCTACGCTTATAATAGATTTGAAAACTCGAAATATCATAAGAGAAGAAAAGTGAAATTCGAATCAACGAATAGTTCCATTTGAATAGGCTAATATCATAGTTCAATTCGAACTGCTACGCAACTCTTAGGAGCACGAACGCATAAAACTTTTTGCTTTTCCTTTCCCTCCCCCGCTCACGACAATAAGGAGAAGCAGTGGTTCGAATCCACATCGTGAGCTTTAGTGCACAAGTCGTCGAATCCGGGCAGCTTTTTTGATCAAGAAGGTAGCTCGCCTTTATGACTCTTAAGCACAAGAACTTGACTTAAGTAATTTCTTAAGAGAAGAAAAGTGCAATTATCGTACAATTATCGTAATAGAATAGTTCAATTAGTTGCGTAGCAGTTCTAATTAAAGAACTATTAGTAGCAGTTCTTCTTTCCACTCCTCTTAGTCTTTAAAGTCGAGATTGGGTTGGTGTTCAGTGTACCGCTTGTCTAGCCTATGCTTTGCAAGCCTACATAGGGTACAAGATCGAAAAGAATGCATTGGATGGATGCCCGGGCATTGAGAAGGAAGGACGCTTTCAGAGGAACGAAGGCGCATGCAAGAGAAAAGAAAGCTGGGCATGTGACCTTTTGTGACTGATCGATAGATGTGACCGTACTAATAAGCGGAATCGAAGCGAAGAAATGAGTTCATGCCACGACGATCTATATGGAAGGGCAGTTTTGTTGATGCATTCCTCTTGAGAATGAAGAAGAAGAGTTTTTTTTTAGGTTCTATGAGTACATGCTTCTCAATATGGCTGCGTAGAAATGGGAATAATATTGTTTTCACTCCATTTGATTGCGTGCTTCTTACCGTTTTTCTGTTAGCTTTGATCTTTATCTATCGATGGCTTTATTGGAGAAAGATAAAGATGCCTTTTCCATTCATGCTACTATTGAATCGAATTTTTTACGTTTTAACGACTTTCGTGGTCAGTCTACTCCCTAATTCGCTGTGGTTTCACCTCATTTCCGCAGGAACAATAACTACCGCTTTTATGATGGATCCTTCTGGGGCCGGGGGGGATGACCACCCTTCCTCTTCCTTTTTCGAGGGTCTTTCTGACTGGGTTCAAAATCCTGCCGAACCGGGGGAAGAAATCAATTCGCAGCCTTCCCAGGGAGTCGGGCAGCGGCTTCCTGGTTCGTCTTCCCCGGGCATAAGCGGGGAGTCTCTCTTTAGGGACTTGGAACAGCCCAGTGGAGAGCCCGCCCCAAACATTCCACCGGTGGAACCGCCCGTTGAAGAGCAGGTGGAGGTGTCAGACCTCAAACTGAGGGTCCAGCTCTTTTTATCTACCTTTTCCGAGCGGTCCCCGCGAAGGGATGTTGTCATCAAAGTAATTGATGCATTGGGCATAGACGCCGCTGACGCGGAAAAGCGGCTGAAAATAGCCCAGGTGATAGAAAACCTGAACCAACCACAAGTTCGCCAAAGTTTGCGGACTCCTGCTAAGGCAGGAGATGAGCTTGTCAAAATTCTGCGTGGGTGGGACGACCTACACTAGGTGTAGGCGCTTTCAAGAGGTGGGAATTCTCGTATTTTGATGCATATAGGCGGGGCCCTCTCATTCGTCAGAGGGGCTGGGGGGAAAGGGTGGGGGGCCCCCCAGCAACACTAAAAGAGGGAGATGTCCAGCAATAACACCCGAGAAGTTAAGCGTACATAGGGAGAAAACCAGAATGCACTTCAAAATGGAAGAAATGCAAAAGGTTACAGGTGTAAATACCAAAGAATAGTAGAGATATGCGAACAGGAAAACCAATTCGACCCACTCAGTCTTAAAAAAAAAGACTGCAGGTAGCTGTTCGCGGGGTTGTTGCTTTGTTGAGTTGCCGACGCCAGCGATTCGAATTGATAAACAACGTACTTGTTGCGTAAGTAAAGAGTCTCATTTGTGCGAGTTGGATACTACAACATTATTCAATCGACAGAAAAGGAAAGAGAGGAGCGAAGCAACTATTAACAACTCTTCCTTAAAGCCTTCAACCCCGTAACAACGTAATCAAGCTTGTTTGTTTCATTTTTTTTGTTTAAAAAATGAAACTATTATTCCCCTTGGTTGTTTCCAAGCAAAACAACAAACAAAATAACAACAAAATAACAACAAATAAGAATTATTTATGAATTTATTTATTTTATATAATAATATATATAAATTATATATAAATTATATATTATATATAATATATATACAATCACGCGCTATACGTATACGCGAGAAGCTGTTGCTAAGGGAAGCAGTAACGCCCTGTCCGGGCTCTTCCTAAGAAACTGTTGCTAAGAAGCTGTTGCTAAGGGAGTGATGTGATTCCCAGGTGGGGATCACGAACGATATATAGCACAAGAACTTTTGTTAAGTAATTGATTATTGAAGCGAAGCAGTATTCTCCTATTCTCATTTCACTTTCATTTCATATTCTTAATCGTATTATAAATCACTTGCCTTCCTTAGAGACTGTAAGGAGTGGAAAGCAACGAGACTGTAAGGAGTTCCAAGCTTTAAGTATTAGAAGCGTATTAGAAGGAAGCGTATTAGAACTATGATATTTGTTGCGTAGCTGTTCTCATAGAATAGTTCAATTAGTTGCTACGCTGTTCTAAGAAAACTCTTACTATAATAAAGGAGAGGAGCGAAGCTGCTTGACTGCTAAGGAAAGAAGCTGAAAGCTAAACCCTTTCTCCTATTCTAAGGCTAATTGCTACGCTGTTCTAAGTTTCTAGTCTCGTTTCTTTTCGCCCCTCGGAACAAAGAAAAAGGGAGTGAAAGCCCGTATTCCAGTTGGTTAAGATAAAGATTAATGGATAGAAAGATTCATGGGTCGAAGCGAAAGGAGCTAAAAGAAGAACAGGAGAGGAGATGAAAGAAGTGGAAAGCAGAACAGCTACGCTTCTAATACGCTTCGTCTAGTTCTATTCCACAAGGTTGTTTACTTGCTTACTTGTTAGAGTACGGAAGCGACATCATCTAATAGTTCAATTAGTTGCGTAGCAGTTCTAAGTTTCTTTTCTTTTCTTGCTGGAAAGGAGCTGAACTTACCTAAAGATCATTTCCCTTTTCTGTCGATTGAATAATGTTGTATATAGAGTATAAGAGTCAAGATTGAAACGTCGAATGCTCATTAAGAAGATTAACAGAGTTGCTTCCGCCCAAAGAGTCCTCGACCTTGCTTCTAAAGTAAAGGCTGGACCGGTCTCCGGAGGTTTACGGCCAACTTCCTAATTCGCATTCAAGTGTAATCAAGATGAATATGCTTAACACAGGAAAGTTGTAGAAAGTTACATCTTTAAAGTGTAATCTTTCTGCCTTTTTCTTTCTCCAAGCAAGGGAGATAAAGCGGTAATAGTTATAGGAAAGTTACATCAAAATAGCAAAATCTTGATGAATTCTTGTCTAATCTTGAAAGTGTAATCTTTCTCGCTTTTATCTTGCTTCGCCCCTCGCATCACTGATTTCCTAAACTGAAAATTAAAGCTTGAGGCGATAGAAAACTCGTATTTATTCCTTGTATTAGCAGGAAAGGGACTCATTCAGTTCGGGAAAGCGAAAAAGCAAGTGCTCACCTCCTTCAAGTATGAAGTTGGCATATGTTAAGGGTAACAATTATATAGAAGAAGTCATCTCAAAATCACATAAGAGAAGAGAAGTCAGTTCTCCGATATATATATAGAAGAGAAACTGGTAAGAATGATCTCTCTCTCTCAATCTCTCAGGATGGAGTTCAAGAGTAGGTTTTAGGTCCCAGGTTCCTATAAGGACGGATAGCCTAGGACCGAAGAACTAGTTATGAGAGATTGAACGACCTAAAAGGGGTTCGCTCGGGCCATTAAGTGAGGGAAGAAAGTGCAAGGTTTCACATATATATAGACAGGGCAGAAAGTTCAGAGCTAGTTTGATCGCTGCGCTTCGCTTGCTTGACTTAAAGAGTAGCCCAAGTGAAAGGAAGTGGAACGACTAAAAGAAAAGGAGTTTTCTGCTCAGTCGAGCTTGCATTCTCCGTTTAGGTTTCGCTTTCACCGATAAGGAGAGGAGAAAAACTAGACTTCTGCTTTTCTCGCTTAAAGCTTTCAAATTGGATCTCCAAGTTTTTGCATTATATTGCCCCGAGAATCGGTGAGTGAAGAAATCAGTCCAGTTCCGGATCGCATCACAACATTATGAAGAAGACTATTCCCTTGCTCCTAGTCTTTCTAAAGTCTCATTCGGTTGGTTCGGCATATATAACATAGGATTCTAAGGAAATAAGTCCTCAATTAGTACAATCAGGTCAATAAAGAGGTCCACTTTTCCTAAGTTTGCCAGCAAGAAAACGGATGAAAGATGTACTCGTTGGTCGGCATATATAACATGGGATCTCCCTTCGGGGCAGAAAGCAAGATAAGACTTCGCTCCTTGCAGTCGCTCCTGCAGTCAAACTTAAATTATGCTTTTGGCCGAAGTCTTGCTTCTTATATGCATTTGACAGGGCTCTAAAGCCTAGAATTCTCTTCTTGCATTGTCCTCCGGCTTCGGAAAGGAAGAAATAGTAGTTTTCGGCTACTCACTTTAGTCAGCTAAGGACGCATCAAAGCTTTTCTATAGAGGAATGAGTTGCTTGAAGGACTGACTTTCTCTATCGACCTTCGTTCCCCTTTCCTTATAGTCTCGCTCCCACTTTTAGAGCTAGAAAAAGCAACCCCCTGAACTTGCTTTTCTCCTAACTTTCCTTCCGGGAAGAACGGGAGAGAGGAGAGATGGTCCTTTATAACTTCTGATCTCATAATTCACCCGGCACTTGCTTTTGGCTTATGCCACCTTTTGGTTTTCCTTCTTTATTCTGGGCAGGACATAAAGAAAGACGAACTCCTTGCTCTCTCGGCTATTTCAAGACCCTTCCTCCGGCTGTCCATTTATTATGGGGAGCTTTCGAATCCTTTTAGGATCAGTTTGCCAAAAATAATGAATTTTGACATCGCCCAAGAGATAGATCAATCAAAGAGGTACTGGACTTGAGGCCTCACTTTAACCTAGCCAAGATTTTGCTAAATGATTTAAGTCATCAAAGCATTCTTTTTGCTTCAATCTCTCTTTGTGTTCTTCCTCTTCGTCTCGCTTTCATCGTTAGCGGAAGACCAAACTATTGGATCTGGCCAGCTTTCCGAACATGATAAAGCTGATCCCGAACTTATATGCGTGCATCGAAGACTGAGTTAGACATCGCCTATGGAAGGTTAAGTCTTCAAGCCACGACAATTCTCTTTCTTCCTAGCGATTCACTCAATTCTTGAAAAGAAGGACAGATCTTTCAATCCATGGCCTTTTCTAGATAGAATTTCGCTGCCTTAACCAAAGGAAGTGAAGCAACCTTCAAAGGTGGCGCAACATAAAAGCTTTGCCTAGCTCTATCACATGGATCCGCTCCCGCTCTTCTTTCCCACTTCTTATTGGAAGGCACCTATATTATATAAGGATTCTTCTGGCTATTCACGCTCCTGGTAAGACCTCTTCCTACAGCCGCCCGTTGAATATATGGCTAATTTTCTCGCTCAAGCTGAGAAAGAAAAGCTGAAATAGAAAAGTATATCGCCGAGAAGGTGGCAAGAATCAAGGCTAGTCGTCTTCCTTCAACCAAAATAGTAGAGCTACTTTTTGATAGAATAGATGGACAGCGCCGCTTTGGTCGTCTGCCCGGCAATCGAATCAGAAGTTTAAGAAGCTTCTTCGCCCAGAAAAAGAAAGGCTGACGCCTATAGTAAATGCTTGACTATCTGAAGGTTCGAAAGCTGTCTTAGGCCGAAGGTGAAAGCCCTTCTGAAGAAGCTATAGAGAGAGTTAGTCAATCGACTAAGAACTTCTTATCCCAGCCCCCTCCTTTAGATTAGGATCTTAGGCTACTTAGGAATCTTGAGGTAAGGAATAAAAGAAGCCATAGCTTAATGGTGGCGCCTAATTCAGATATAGGTGTGGACGCAAAAATGGCTAAGATTATGTCTTGCTGGCGTCTTCGGATTAAGTATCTCGAATCCAAGGACGGAGAAAGGAATATAGAATGCAGAATCTCTCCTTTCTGCTTTTCCATAAATATAAGGCTTGGTTACCATTTCCAACGAGGTCTTTCGCCGTCCATAGGTGGTGAGCAGCTCTCCAGTACTCTAAATATAGGACTGCGCACCTCCCCCAGAACCCGAAGGAAGGTTTAGAGTCTCCCTCGACTGCCTCTTTCCTAAATTCGAGGGGATCCAATTTTGAAAGATCATCGGGGATAGAAATGCCACGGATCCATCACATCTTTGTGGAAAGCACTAGTAAAAATTCTACGCTTCGCCGGCTCGCTCAAATATCTCTTTTGGCTTGAATACTTTCACTTTTGACTCTCATTTTTACGTTCGCTTTTTGTTCACTTGTCCGATGAGCTAGGTCGCTACCGCTCCTCCCTACTGAATACTTGAAACCTAGAAGACTGGCAGGACCTTCTATCAGCTTCTTTGTCATCTAAATGACCAGCCATAAAACCTTCAAGTCTTGTTTAGAGGGTGTGGCCATAGAAATTCTTTATATATTATAGCAGGAAGCAAGCACCAACTAGAATATATTGGAAAGGCCGATATCCTTCGCTTTGCCCAGTCTACAGGATTGGAAGTCAAGCTCGGATCGGAGTTGCTTCGCTTGTGTACCTAAGCGAGGTAACCTCAAGTTGTACCACTAATTGGAATCAGACTATTAATACATCAGTATTAACGAATGACCTCCTGAGTGAAAGTCAACCTTTTTGGTCACCGCTTTTGCGCCCCCGGTGCCTTCGCTCTGGAAAGGAATTCTTTTACCTAGCCTAATATAGACTAAAGTCGCTCTGGTCAATATAATATAAAGGCCACGTCCTTTGGTTAACCATCGTAGGGCTTGGGTTGTGGGATAGTCTGGATTGCTTTGGGTGATCGAATGAGAAAAAAGAAGGAAAAAGATTGAAAGCGGCAGATAGAAGTCATAGGGAAGGTAGGTGATGTGATTCTTTTACTCGTCTATCTATATTTCTCAATTTCGAAAAGAAAGAGAAAGTTTCAGCATTAATAAACTTATTGGGGTTAGCAGTGAAAGAAAGAGCCCGGGCATACTTCATAGTAGAACCTGAAAGCCTCTTTCTTAGGCCACTGGCCATTCCTAACTAACCATTTATAGCGAGCCAGTCTTCTGACCGGACGTATCTTCTAATGTATAAGCCCATCTGGTTGGGTAGAGCCCGTGGGCTAATACGAATGAGAGATGGAATGTTGATTGCTCAGACCCGAGGAGAGGGCCTTTGAGAGCGACTGAGATCAGGGATCTATACGAGTATTACATCACCAGAAACAGAGGTCTTTTTCATATGATAAACAAGTGTTGGCTAACCCCCTTCTGGGTCATAACAATTAGAATAGTCAAAGCCGATAAAATCCCGTCTAAACGGATAGTACAGCAGTGATCTTTTGTCACTTCGAGTAGACTTGCATATTTGCGTAGTCACCGCTATAGAGAGTTTGGGTACTGCGCCGTTTCATCCACAGCTTGGGTTATGTTCTCTGCTCGATTCATAGTCTTGTGCGCGTGGACGACTCGGGTGTAATTGTAATAATTAGTAGAGCATATGCCTGCATGCGCCCCAACGGTGATCGAAGTCCACCAGGAGGTGTGATAGACGGTTTCGGGAGACTCTCTTGGAGAAGTGTTTGGCATAGAAACCTAGAAGTGTTTTAAGACAGATCGTCACGGAGAGCGGAAGGGAAATCTATTTCAGATAACCACAGTCCAGCCTATAATAAATACAAGAAATGATGTCTCCAGATAGCTTTCCTTGGGCTAGGGAAGAGACTTCAGATCAACAAGGGCAGATCTAGAAACATTGGGTTACGGGCATAGGGCTGAAGGATTGGCCGAAGAACTTGCAACTTATCCGCATAGAGAGAATAGATGGTACCCTGAGACAGCTGATGATGATGGAACAGGTGCACAGAATCCAACTTTCCATACGATGAATGTTGTCCCATTTGAGAGGTCTCTGGAGGATCAACATTTCGAACCAGAGGTAGGCCGAGATGAAGAGTTTGACCGTCAGTGGCAGGAAGCATTGCAGTTCTCTAAATAAAGAGCGAAAGTTGAAAGCGTTGGCCCGGTCCGAGGGCCTACAAACTACTCCTCAATCCAGCGGCGAAGGCATTGGTTAATATATGCAGAAGGGAAATCCGATCGTCCTTCTGAACCAATAGGCGAACAAAGAAATGAACCCATCGGGTCCGCAGGTGCAGATGCACAAGATGAAGGCAAAGCACTAGCCGAAGAGCTTCCAACTAACTATATCGATCCAAGTATTGTAGTTAAAAGATGGGTCGGTCTTCGATGAACCAGTGGAAAAAAAAGCCGACAAAGGTGCCCCAACTCAACCTGGGACATGTCAAAAAGTGTGCCAGAGCGAAGGCTTCAGCTCCACGTAAGACTGCAATGCAAAAGAAGTGGCACCAGACCAACTCAATTCAACCAAAAAAGCTGCCAAAGCTCGGCCTCAATCCCAACAAAAGACGGAAAAAAATGTAGAAAGCGTTCAATCCAGAGACGGAGGTGTTAATGTATGTAACAACATCCGTTATGGCAGATGGAGATGTTGAATCACCAGGTTTACAAAACCGGAGACTGCTAAAAAAAAGAATTGACTGATGAGGAGCAACTCGATGCTGAAGTCAAGGTCTTGCAGAGCCTAGTATGAAGTGCTAAGGAACAAAGGGCGAAGGCTCCGCAGGACCAACGCCATTCTCGCTCTGGAATGAGATATGTATGAAGCTCTGTCTTATCCTTATTACCGGTTCCTAAGAGCTAAGCTGTTAAGGGCGATGGTAGGCAGGGATCGGTCGACCTCTTTCTGATGTCTTACTTGCTCCTGCTTGGTTAGGTCTAGCTCTGTTGGATAGATAGGCCTGTATGACATTATTTTATACGCTTTCAATAAAGAAGTAGTGAACTATGCGCGTGCAAGATAGAGATGGAAGCAATCTTTGGCTAAGTAGGCTAATAGAGACCATAACTTTATACCTTCGACAAGAGACGGACCACTTTAGAACAGAGTCTACTGCCACAAGTGCACCAGCGGATCCGATGAATAAAACCGCTCCTGCGAGTGCTTCTGCTTCCACACCATTCCTAGCAAATATTCGCTACTGGGCAGCAGGTTTACTCGCTCATTATGCATGTACGGTCTCGTCTCTTCTTACCGGTGACAACCGGTACTGTGCCTTCTCCCCCAAGAAAGACTGCTGAAAGCCATCGACCACATCCCCAGAAACCTTTCATCCCCTGGACGTACTGCACGGCCACTTGCTAAAAAGCGAAAGCAGCATCAGCTGTCATAAGGGCATCAATAGAACTTTGTTCAGTATATTTTTGTCAAGGCTTTGGCATCAATGTATCGTATATTAAGAAATGCGCTCTTTTGTTCAGGATTTAACTCAGTCTTGTGATCACCGAGCAGTGAGATTCGAAGGTGGTTTGGATGCGGTCTCGATCGAATTAGAGTAACTAAGGTAGCTTTCTCTTTTCTATCGTATATAAAGGAATGTGCGCTTTCGTTCGCACCTCAGTAGGATTTCACGTTAATCAGAAAATGACTTATAATAATATAGATTCTAGAAGAAGGTGGAAATGAACGTATAACAACCTTAACCGCGATTTCAGTGAAGCCAACGAAACATCGTTTTTCAAGCTTGTATTATTGAGTTCCTGTTCCGTGTATGTTTGAAAGAGAGCTTTAGAAGGATCTTTCTTCGACTCCCACACTTTCTTCTTGGAAAAACCCAAGGCGATTCCCATCTTACTTATCATTGATAGAGCAAGTCCCTCCTGGGGGCTGCACGAGTTCTCACGATAGAAAAAAAAGAATGAGAAGAGGAGAGATACATAGCCTTTTCATTCACGGCCTTCTATTTGGCCACGACAAGATGAATAAGATGTTATTTAATTTTTTATCTTCCATCCCGGGTATCGCCGGAATGAAGGTAAGAAAGAAGGAGTTCGTTTATTTCATTTTCTATTTTTATTTTTTTCTATTGCTTGCCAAGTCCTCCCTTCAAATGGGCATCCTGTTCATGGATGAGCTCCAGGAAGCGGTCGCCCCGTTCCTCCCGTCCACGTCAGGGGGGATGGCGGGAGCACCCACCCCGGGGCCTTCGAGCTCAGGATGGACTGATATTCTGGCGAGTAGTGGAGATGGAGGCAGTCCTCACGGTCATTCCGAGGGGGGTGTCGATCAACCCCAACCCAGGATGGGGATGGGGGAAGATGAGCTCTCTCCCGCTGAAAGGCGGGTGAAGCAACGACTTGACCTTTATAAAAAGGATCCGCACTATATATATCCAATCGAGGATATCCAGGTTAGACTGGAGGTTAAAAGAGAGATTTGTGAAGAGATGTACCAATACGACCGACATGAATTCTGGGTTAATAACAGAGAAGCGATTCTTTCTGAATCTATTCTAACAAGAAGTGGTCAGGAATATAAGCTCGGCACCCTTAATGATAGATTAAAAGAGCTAAGGGTCAATGGTGTTCAATCCCCATTTTTTCGCCAGTTGGTTAAAGTTCGGAAAGATTTTGGACTCTTTGGTTCGTGGAATTGATTGGACGGAACTTCTAAATTGTGAATGGCCTTTTTGATTCTATTTGTTTTCTAAGTGTCTCCTTTTGAAAGGTGTAGTCCCTGAGGACGAGGCCCCCAGCAAATGGGGGGAAAGAAGAGTGGGTACGCGGGCTTCTTTCACTTGACTTTTGTTTTGGAGAGAGCATTGTGGAGCAGCAAAAGGCATAAATAAGGGGAAGCGGCGGATTCCCCGGAAAAACGCCTTAAAATAGCGAAGGTTCTGGAGAGAAGGCAGTGAACGGAGTTGGCGGTTCGAGTTCTTGGCAGGACGGATGGGACCCAGAGTTAACAAGTAGCTTGGCTCAACCTTCGCTTTCCGCAGCTAAGGCTTCAGCTTCGCTTTCCTTGACTTTAGAGAGGAATGGTTTCCGATGAACTACTCCCTTTACCTGTTGATGAATCATGCTTCGAACACCTAGACCAGCTGCCGCTTAGTCACGTCTGCGCTTAGATAGCGATGTGAACCCGCCTTCCTTACCTTAATCAATAGATAGGTTTGTACTACTACCAGTCAAAACAGAAACTTTTGAAATGCTTTTCGTAAGGCAAGGAAGTCAGTGCAGGTAGGCGAGGGGTCTACGATTTATGGGTGTATATTTTCTTTCCTTTTGTCGTTGTAGCAATCTTTCTTAGTGGCGAGTAAAGAGAGAATGCTTGGTAGCAGGACAGTAGGAGTTCAGTAGGCGGGCCAGTAGCACGCATGCCAAGGATAGCTGTCCAAGGGTTGAAAGAAAGTAGTAAACCAGTCAGCTAGCTGAAGTTAGAAAGTTCAGAGGTAGCTGCTCTCCTAGCTGCACATTCATCTTCCTCTCTTGCTCCACTTTCACTACCCTTGACTATAGCAGCAAAGCTAGGAGATTCCTGAATAGTCTGCTGCTTTCCTTCATTTTCATAAGAATGGTGATGCATCTGTTCCACCTTATCTATATTTTCTTGGCATAGCACTGCATTTGATTCTTTGGGAAGAATGACATCATCTACAGATAGGTCTTCATTAGAAAGCATTTTCAATCTATTTGCTGCAGATTTTGCAGACCCAACAATTTGACTGACATTTTTCTATCATATCAGCTCTCTGCTTCATACCTGCACAACTTTCCAGTCATTAGCATTATCAGTCTTTTTAGGGACCCAGTCCCGCTTGATTTCCTTCTTCTTCTTCAGAGGTTGAGTAAGGGTTTGGGTATGATTCGGGCACTTGACAGTTGAATGCCCCAATTCTTTGCAGTTAAAGCATTTCAAAGGTTTCCAAGGGTAATCCACTTTTATAGCTGGAAAGCAGTCAAGAATAAAGTAAACCTCTAAGTAATCTACTGCCCTAACTAAACCACCAAGAGCGGATAAGGCTAAAGGGTGTCAGCACCCACTCCTGGGCAAAAGCATGCTAAGGGCGCTGCTTACTCCTTCAATAGCAGATTCAATAGCAAAGAAAAGAAGATTCCGTATCATGGGGATGGTCCAACCGGGTGAACTAATTCTTATCCTTCCCCTCTCACTTCGTTCGAGCTTCATTACATCCACCCTCTCACTTCGTTCGAGCTTCCTTTTCCCTCTCACCGCCCATGTTTGCAGAGACGAAAGGGAATCGGTCAGGCCTAGCGCTTAAGGCTTCTAGCTCCCCCAACAATCAGTGGAAGGAGAGGAGCTTTAAAAGGAAAGGCGTTCCAAGCAACTCGCCTTAGAACAGCGTAGCAACTATACTTGTTGGAAGGAGAGGAGTGAAAGCCACTTTCCTGCTAAGAAAGGAGCTGAAAGCAACTTATAGTAATAGTTTTCTTAGAACTGCGTAGCTTATAATAGAATAGTTCAATTCGAATAATAGAATAGTTCAATTCGAATAGGCTAATATCATAGTTCAATTAGAATAATATCATAGTTCCATTTGAATAATAGAATAGTTCAATTAGTTGCGTAGCAGTTCTAATTAAAGAACTATTAGTAGCAGTTCTTCTTATTCCCCTCTTCCTTATATAAGCGAGTAAACTACCTTGCAGTCGAGTCCCTTCTATGGGAATTCCTCTTCCTTGCAGTCGAGTCCCGTCAGAGTATGAATAAATAGGACAGCTAAGGGTCGGAATAAGCTTGAAAGAGAATGTCCTATAAGAATGTAGGTAAATTAACACCCCAGCTCGCCCTTTCTTTCCCCCCCAAAAAATGAGATTCTTGCCCGGCGTACTGTTGATAGTGCTATGTCCCAACCTCGTTATATTGGACTTGGTGAAGATGCCAAACATAAAGATACTGTTAGAACTATGGTAGAAGCGGCCGCCGCTTTTCATTATCAAAAGTTTTTCACTTACGATGATGGGTTAACATGAGGTTGCTGTTCCGGGGTAACATGGGTTGGCGCAGGTTTTTCTTAATAATTCTTATTATACAGGGGATATATCCGAACCACTAAGAAAATTGATTTGTGCTATGAGTATCAATCCAAAATAGAATCTATTATTCAATACTATTTATGACGTTATAGCCAATGATCCGAGTATTGTGGGTAGTATTTCTAACACGAATGTTTCTAACTACCAAGATGAAACCGTCTTTTGTTTTGCTGCTGCTGCTAATCCGCTTCCGGCTATTCAGCCAGCGGAACCTGATATGGAATCAGTAAAATATGTAATCAGGAATAGGTTTTTTGTGTATCGACAGGGTCCAGGGGCGAGCAATGTCTCCGATGAGGAAATCAATAGAATTATTGATCTAAAGCGACGTATTTTGTTTCGAATGGGGCAATTAGATTGAAACCACTTCTGGGAACAAAGGGAAAACACACTAATTCGTGATTACCTTCTGCCTCCCCGGGTCAAAGTGGATGTCTTAGAAAGAAAGCTCCATGACCTCCATATGCCTAATGCCACATAATATAAAATCTATAAAGAGCTACTCCGAGTTCGAGAAAATTTCCATAGGGATGGACGTTATCGCAGTCCTATAGGTGGTTGGTTGTTTTTAGGTTCTAGTACGCGCCATTCATATCTTCTTCATTCCGATTTAGTCTATATATAGTATTTCCTCCTTTCTTAATGGAAAGGAATCGAAGAAGAAGAGAAGATAAGTGAATGAAAAATGAAGGGAAAGACAGATGACCATTTCTTTCGAGCGAAATTGAACTAAGAGGGGGCCCGCCCAAAGGTGCTTAGCCAATACTTTCTCCTTATAGACTTTACGGCTGTGATATGAAGGGAAAGCCCATGGCCACACACATAAGAGTAGACAGTCCGGGTGTTCTCTCCCCTTACTGTGACCTTCCTCTTGAACTGGTCATGGTAGGCGCGTCATCTATAGCAGTTGCCTGCAGGCTGACTAGATCGTTTTGGGACATTGTCTTTGGTCGGGCGATGTCTCTATCGATGGAAAGGCTGACGAAGGGTATTTTGTTTTCGCTCCTTACGTCGTGAAGGCATAAGCCTTTAGTGTTCTATTTCTACCTGCGTATTGAGGTCAATTTCACCAGTTTCCGTTGCTAACTAAATGATGACGCACCCCTTCCTCGCTTTAGCGCCGGCGCCAACAATACTACGATATTCTGTTGCATCAGAGAGAGGAGCCCCAACAACTGGATAGAACTTTCCTCCCCATCTTTCTGGTATCTAGCGAAATGGCAGCTGGATTCCCTAGTTCCAATGTTCTTTTGATTGCTAAACTGTACTTGAGTCTTTCCCCCTTACTCTACTCTGGCTATAGAGCAGAGCTATCTAAATGCCATCATGAAGCGTAAGACTTAGGATAGTCCATCTACTTCTTCTTCTATTGATTTATGTGCTATATGCTTAACACAGGGAAGTCGGACTCTATCAATTCCTTTTCACTGGGAACAACTCCTGTCTCTAAAGAACCAGACTCTTAACAAAGCAGGTTTCTTAGTGAAAGCGGAATCCAATACCTGTAGTGCCTTACTTGACTGAAAGCGGGAAGCACCGCATTCTTCTTATTATACGAATACAAGCTGCTTGCTTAAAAACTATTGTCACAATTGAATCATAATTAGCTGTATCAATGAAAATCTCGTATGGTAGTCAGAGACAACATAGTAGCTGTGACGTGCGAGAAAAAATCCCATTTCTTTGTTGGAAAAAATCCAACAACCTTCCGTATTTCGATCCCAAAAGTCTCTATTCAACAGAGCGGACAACCAAGAATTTCTAAGAAGAAAATGCATTTCTTAAAGAATATATGGCAGGCTATTCTCAATTTTTTTAGCCGTAATGCGGAAAACGAAAGGTCCCCGTATGTAAATGAACAGATTTCAGAAATCTCCAAAAGTGAAATGATGAAACGAATAGCAGATATTCTTGAGAAAGGTGGCGATGATGGCTAAACAATAATTTGGTAAGTAGGTAGGGTGGGCGGGGTCGCGATCGACTAAAAGGGAAGTCTACCCATAGGTCAGATATTGGTTCGAATCCAATTCGTGAGAAGAGTCCAAGCTAGATTCGTTTATTGACCTGAAAGCAAAGTAAGGCCGAGATCAGGGACTGACGAGATCTCATCAATGGAAACTGGGAGTGCAGGCATGACTTTACAATTCCAGAATCGGGGATGGGAATCAGTTGACACCGCATTCTTAATGAAGGATTGAGAATCAGTTGGCTAAGTACGTACTTTCATTGGAAAGTCAAGTCGAATCCCACCCGAAAGGCTGAAAGGGTATTCCCTCCCTAACCCTAAGGTAACCGCTACGCAACTCATTTCCTGGGCAAGCGGGGGAATCGAATCAACCCGAAATGGACTTTCATTTCTTTCTCATCATCTTAAACCAGCCGAAAGGCTTACGCCCTTGGGTACTTTACATAATATGAAATGAGGAAACTCCTAATGCGAAGGTAGACTCCGGTCTTCTTATTCAAGTAGTTAACATTTCCCTTCGGTAAGCATTCCTTGGGCGAAGAGGGGATTTGCGCATCCAACGATAAGATAAATGGCCTTGCTTGCCTTTTGTGATCTGCCAATTGCAATACATGGAAAAGGCTGACACAACCCATTCAAACAGCTCTTATATACGCGCTATTTCATGCACACTTGCAGCCGCAGATCGTCTTCTCCTCCTTTCTTTTGAAGTTCAATGTCGGAAATCGTATTCTCAGCCTAGCTAAAGCGAGGCAGCACTATTCGCTTGAAGTAAAGTGTCCCTTGCTTGCACAAGCCTGATTTATATATGCGACCCCTTATGATTCACTTTAGAACTCGTGCCCTAAGCCTGACCTTCGACGATGCTAGGTCTCGGGGTAAGCCCTTCGTCGCTTGCTGCTCTAATTCCTGTTCTGTCTAGGGACTAAGAGGCGGATATTCCCCCAAGAAAGGAAATGGGGAATGGGGCATCTATATTCATGTGCAGCCTAGTCTCTGTCCGTGGGTATTGATTCATTTCCTAGCAACACCTATTCTGTCCCTCAATCAGATTCTGGGCATATTCTAGTAGGGAAATTTGTTTCATTCCTTCCCCTTCTAAATTCTAAACAAAAAAAAGCGGATTGTTGGCCTCCTGAAAAGGGCTACTACTTTATTCAAACAAGACCAAATCCTTTAGAAGTCCAAAAGTCTCATTTACATTATGTTGATTGTGCAGTTTCTGGTCCGTAAATTCCGAAAATGTTAAGTTAGGGGGAAGATGAAAGTTATGCCGATTAAATAGGTATTCGAGATTTTGGCTGATAGCTGCTTTAAGATACGATACTACGTCATGCTGGAGCGGGGGATTTGGATCAGGCTGCTGTTGTTGAAGTAGGTCAACAATTAGGTTGAGAAGAACTTCTTTTGGGGCCAACACTTCTTTATTTAGGATCGCTATTTCCTGCGCAGCCCGTGCCAGTAGTGATATCCTAATTCGGCTACCTCTCCCACGCATCAAGGCAGAAAGAAAGTCTTGCCAAGGGAGCCCCATCACCTACTAAAGGATCAGTTACTGGACGGCTACGCTTCTCAGGGCCCTCTGCGTCAGAGTGACCCCGCCGGGGCGATCCAGTCACCCGGAGTTCAAGTTCGATCCATTAGGTTCTTCTATTTCTTTTTTTAAACAATATAAGAAAACACCAATTTTTTTGGCACAGTCTTTTCTGCCTTTCCTATTGATTTGTCCCCTGGACTGGACCTATTCTTCATTCAGAAGGGCGAGTAAAGCTTCCCCCTTACCTATGTCTCTGAGTGTTCATCGGGATTTCATCCTCTTTTGAACACTTTTTTTATCAATGATAGGCTTGGGAATGGACTCCACCCCGATGTTGATCCTCTAAAAGGGTATAGAGCCTCTCCAACAACTCTTCCCCAGTGACGGTCTACGGATTTTCTAGAGCGCGAGCCCCACGTTGCTCCCAATCGCCCTCCGGATCAAGAGGCGCCATCCGCCTTATTATGTCAACTTTGACCTCGACCGAGCCACCAGGAGACTGGTAGTCGAATCTTATTGAATATCCAAAAGCGTCTCTCCGTCGTGCGAGAACGCTTAGTGGATAAACAAGAAATACTTCTGTAGCCCATTCCCCCAATACGACAGAAAGTGTAAAACCGCTTAATGTCATACTGACGGGCAAGGCCATAAAGGCCTAATGGGGAGAAAGAATTCATGAGACACCTAACCGAGACTGGTGACAGATCTCGGCGGAGCTCATCCACAAGAAATCTTTTGGCAAACTCTGCACAACCAGTAGAGGAACAAAGAGACTTGGCAGAAGATATCTTCACACCAAGCTTTTGAACCATACTGGCGTAGACTGACGCAACACGCTCATCGGCGATGAGAACATCATCACCGAGCACAGCATAAGACAGAAAAGTCTCTCCAGGGTATACCTTCTCTGCTGCAAGCCACACCATAAATGGTGTGCAAATGCAAAGAGAGGCCAAGAGGAGTAATATCCGAGCGTCTGCCCTACAACAAATGAAACCTTCTGCGAACAAAAGGCACTAGGAAAACATTTGTCGCAAGACAAGACTGAGATAGAAGTTGTATCTTAAACCGACTGACCGCTTGACTATAAGGAAGGAGATATTAGGAGAAAGCTACTTACTATCCACTTGCTAGGCCACGGAACCTGCTAACAAAAACAACGTTAGCTGCGTGAAGTGGAGTACGCATCTTATTTCTTTCAAGCGACCAGCCCAGCCCTTATTGCGCAACTAAACTCTCGCCTTATTGCGTTGCGGCATTCACTCGAGCTAGGAAGCCTGCTAGTCGTACTAACAGCTTGAAGTCGTGTCTTGAAGGCTTGCCCCCGCCCCCCAACCTAGGAACAACACTAAGACGTTTCGTTTCCTTTTTTTTGGTTAAAAGCATCGCATAGTATAGTGATAGTGCCCGGTCCGCAGCTGCGGAGTCCGCCTTCCCTTGAAAACACCTCCCAGAGGGGAGGGTTATAGTACAGATGTACGCTAAGGAATATTATTAGTAAGACAGACGTATAAAGTGCATATGTACTATAGCTTCAAAAGAAAATAGATCCTTGTTCGGGTGTTCTGGTGGTGTCCCCGTCTGGTCTACTATCGTCTTTTCACCGCCACTAGACTACTTTGGCCCACCAAATGGCACAACCACAGTAGCTGGCTTGGCTCCCTCTTGCTCTGGTCTACACTCCCCTTGTGAGTCGCCACCCTCATTACTCTACTATAAACAAACAGAACTACTACAGATAGACTAGAACATTTTTTATGTGTCTTTTTGCTCACTGAACACTAACTGAATTATTGCTTCAATTCTGTTTATTCTTCTTTTCCCCTAAAGGGTGTCTTATTATTTATGTGTATTTTTGCTTCTCTTATGATTTTTGCTACTTTCTTTTTGATAGTATTGGTCTCGTTTAGAGTATCAGTCTAGTCTGAACCCAACTACTCTTTCTTTCTCTCCTGCGGACCCTTCGCCTGCTAACAAGGAGAACTTAGCACAACTAACAACTTCTGCTCGGGCCTCTATCAAGCGAGGCCCTTCGCTACATATACAGGACTCGAGAGCAACAGAAAGATTTTTCAATGGGTGCTTGGTATCAAACCTAACCCCCGGACTCAGAACCTTCCCAACCCTATTTGAACTGAATTCCAGGGGTTCCTTCCCCGGAGAGAGGAGATATGTAATAAGAGGAGACTGAGCTGAACTACTACATTTGTTCACTTTTGAACTTCATTTATGGATTCTTTTCTTGTTGAAGTGAGTCTTCATTGTTCCTAGAAGATAGAGATTAGAACTGAGACTGACTATGAAACGGAGACCGAGCTGACTAATAGTAGAGGGCGAGTCTTTCCTCCAACGGACCCCTCTCCTGCGCTTATAGTGCCCACTGCCATGAAAGCATAATCTATGGTTTTTCAGCTTGGCTTGAGCCCGTCGCCGTCCTTTCACTTGCAGATACTTCGCTTGGGGAGTCTACTTTTTCTTACTTTCATCTCGAGTGTTGTGTTCTTTCGTTTCCTCTATTAGTAGTCAGCTTGACTTCTTCTTTTCTTTGGTCGAGAAGTCAACTAACAACTAGTGCTTTCCACACCCCGCCTCTTATAGATGGAGGGAAATTTACCCGTGAATGCGGTGCGGGCCGCTGCTCTCCCTTTCACTCGAAACAAGAGTTCCGTGCCAAGCATAAAGATTGAATCAATAGGACCGTATTCTAATCCTCGAAATGCCATAACTCTCTTTCTGAATGTCTCGACTTTCTTTCTCAAACCACCGGACAGGGGTGCGGAAATAGCAACAATTAATGGTATAGCGGAAATCGCTTCTGATTTGATTTCGAAACGAATCCCTTTGAGAATCGGAGTGAGATCTCTCCCGAACTGCCAGTAAGTGCTTTACTTGAACATGGATTTGCCCTGAGGTTGCTTGCATACTACTGGACGTAAACTAGTTGCTTCGTCTTCCTTCACTGCGAGAACCCGCGATAACGATATATGAGGACTTCGGTTACCTGTCTTTGAATAATGCTTCGAAACCTGGTAATGCGCCAGTAGCGAGTTCAAGCGGGTCTCCTCTTCTCAAAGGGATTAGGCACAGAAGCTGTTAGCAAACACTGAAGCAGGGCTAGCTCCCTTCAGGGCAGTGAAAACAGTAGTAAACCAGGTATGTAATAATATCTATTTAGTAGTTCAAGCTCAATAGATAGTAAGGTTCTGAAAGAAGAAATGCGATGTAAAGTAAAGGGGTTTAGCGCTGTCTTTTAGCAGTCGATCTTGAATGCCTTTGTCTCACTTGAGAAAGAGAGGCGGGAAGCTGCTCAACTTCTTTGTTTTTCCGTAGCGAGCGCGTATCAGTCTCTGACGGCCACGAAGAGCAAGCAAGATAAGGCTTTTCCACTCCTCTCTTTACAGTCTCGTTCAAGCAGCTTCGCTCCTCTCCTTATAGTCTCGTGGCGTAACTTTCCACTCCTTTCCAACAAGCAGCGGATGAGCGCACTAGCGCGAAAGCCGTTGCGCGTTAGTCACGCACATACGTTTTCTTGCTCCGTTCCTCTCACATTCGTTCGAGTGTCTTTCGCTCTCTCTTATTAGAAGAAGGAAGGGGAAGGAATTCTATTCTTTACAGCCCTTTCTTCCCCTGTTCCGGTCATGGAATAGATGAAATAAATCGGGACGTCTGGCATAATAATTTCTAAAAGGCGGAATTGGATAACTTCTTTGGCTTTATTGAGGCTTTTGTAGTGTGTCCTCTCTACAATAGAGAAAGCCTTCTTACCCTATAAGGATAGACATAATGCTTTAACCTTCCCTTAAGGTAAATTCGTAGGCGTCTATTTTAGCGAAGAATTTATTGATGCCCGGGTTATAGAATTTTCCCGCTAAGGGGCTTTAAGCAACTCGACTATAAAGAGAGGGGCGAAAAGACTATAAGGAGAGGCGTGTTGACCACTCGCTTTAGAGGCGTGAAAGCCATTTGAACTTTCCTGCGTTGGAGAGGAGTGTTGACCACTCGCTTTACTGTAAGTTAAGGAGAGGAGTTGAAAGCCACTCGCTTTAGGATTGAGTGAGGTGACGAGGGGAAAGGAACGAAGCAACTCGAACGAATGTGAGAGGCGTGGAAGTTGGAAAGGCGTTCCATGCCTTAAGGCTGACTGAAGCTTCCCTCTTTCCTGGTCTCCATTACTATTAGTATTAGGAAGAAAAACGTCGTCTAGGCGTTCGGAGCGGAAAGAAGAACAGCTACGCCACTTAAGTAATATCGTAAAGAAGAACTGCTACGCAACTCTCCTTAGAACTATATAGAAGAAAGAAGAACTGCTACGCAACTAATAGAATAGTTCTATTAGAATAGGCATATTTGATGATGTCGCTTCCTTTTCTTTTCATTAATGAGGAACGAAGGTAGCGACATCTAGCCTATTCTCATTTCACTATTCTATTATTCGAATTGAACTATTCCACAATGCATTTTTGTGTTATCATTTTCTAACTCTCAATTGATAATTGATTAAGAGAAGAAAAGAGGAGAACAGCGTAGCAACTCTCCTTAGAACAGCTACGCTTCTAATCCATACTTTTCCTCTCCTTACAGTGTTTTTTGTCGAGATTTGGTTGGTGTTCAATAACGCTACTTTACTATAGCGTAGCTTCGTCTAGTTCTTTAATTAGAACTGCGTAGCTTCGTCTAGTTCTTTAATTAGAACTGCTACGCAACGTCTGGCTTCGTCCTCATGAAGAACGTGAGATAACAGAGTAGCTTCCGCCCAGTAGCGCCCTTTCCCTGACTTTCAAGGCTGGGCCGGTCCCCGGAAGTGAAGCCAACTCACCGACTAATTGAGAACAAGGAAGGCAAGTTCTTTAGTAGCCAAGGAAGGCAAGTTCTTTATAATACGATAAAGAATAAGAAATGTATTAACTTTAAGGAAGGAAAGGCGTGGAAAGCAGAACAGCGTAGCAACTCGACTGTAAGTCTTTCTCCTTGTGGAATAGTTCAATTCGAATAGGAGAAAGGGGAAATGAGAACTGCGTAGCAACTCGACTGAGCGTAGCAACTCGACTTACAGTCTTTTTGCTTTTAGCTCCTCTCGCATTCGCTCGAGCTGCTTTTAGCTCCTTTCCCTCTTCATACCTGATTCGAACTGCGTAGCAACAAATATCTACGTTCAATGAGATGATGTCGCTTCAGCAACTCGACTTACAGTCTTTTTGCTTTTCGCTCCTTTCCCTGCTACATAAAGTCAAGTGGCTTCTACGCCTCTCTTTCCTTAAAGTATAGTGGCGTAACTTTCCACTCCTCTCCTTACAGTAGCACAGGAAGGCAAGTGATTTATAATACTCTTTTACATATTAAATGTATTAACTTTCAGTTGAGAATAGGAGAATAGTTCCATTCTCAGTTGATTAGTCTGCCCTTTTCGTTCAATGAGAATAGGAGAAAGGGGAAATGAGAACTGCTACGCTCCAACCCTTCCAACAAGTGTAGTTGCGTAGCTCCAACCCTTGTTCTTCTTTCCGCGCCTCTCTTTCCCTCTTCATACCTGATTCGAACTGCGTAGCAACAAATTGAACTATTCTATGAGAACAGCGTAGCGGAAACCCTTACAGTCAAGTTGCTTCTACGCCTCTCTTTCCTTACTATAAACTTAGCAACACAGGAAGGCAAGTTCTTTATAATACGATTAATAATAATCAATGAGAACTGCTACGCTTATCATACTTAAAGCTTTCCACTCCTCTCGCATTCGCTCGAGTTTCTTTCCACTCCTTACAGTCTCGTTCAAGCTGCTTCGCTTCTATTATTATAGGAAGGAGAGGGGAATAAGAAGAACTGCTACTAATAGTTTTCTTAGAACAGCGTAGCAACTAATTGAACTATTCTATGAGAACAGCTACGCAACAAATATCATAGTTCTAATACGCTTCCTTCTAATACGCTTCTAATACTTAAAGCTTGGAACTCCTTACAGTCTCGTTGCTTTCCACTCCTTACAGTCTCTAAGGAAGGCAAGTGATTTATAATACGATTAAGAATATGAAATGAAAGTGAAATGAGAACTGCTACGCAACGAGACAGAGAGAATAGGAGAAAGGGGAACTGCTACGCTTAGAATTGAATAGTTCAAACTGCGTAGCTCCTCTCACTTCATTTTAAAGCTTCTTTCCACTCCTGTAAGTCAAGTACAGGAAAGTAGCTTTCACTCCTCTCACATTCGAATAGTGAAATGAGAATAGGAGAATAGTTCAATGAGAACAGCGTAGCAACTCTCTTTCCTTAGCAGTCTCGTTGCTTGGAACTCCTGTAAGTCTTTCTCCTTGTGGAACTATTCAATTCGAACAAGGCTTGGAACTCCTCGAACATTCGTCTAGTGAAATGAGAATAGGAGAAAGGGGAACTGCTACGCTGTTCTTCTTTCCACTCCTTACAGTCTCGTTGCTTGGAACTCCTGTAAGTCAAGTGTCTTTTCGCTCCTGTTCTTCATTTTCCCTTAGCAACACAGGAAGGCAAGTGATTTATAATACGATTAAGAATATTCAATTCCAGTTCATAGGCCTTAACAAAACTGAAATGAGAATAGGAGAATAGTGAAACTAATAGAATCGTTCAATTCGAATAGGAGAATAGTTCCATTCGAACAGCTACGCTTCTAAGTTTATAGTCTCGTTGCTTTCCACTCCTTAGCAGTCTCGTTGCTTGGAACTCCTTACAGTCTTTAGTAGCCAAGGAAGGCAAGTTCTTTATAATACGATAAAGAAAGAGTAGGAGAAAGCAAGAAAGAACTATCTGACTTCGCGGATAAGAAATCAAGGACTTGTCGGTAGATCAGCTAGCTCGCGCTCTAGTCTTTCATTGATCTTTTCTGCCCGGACCATCGCTTTAGCGCCTTTAGCAACTACTATAGCCCAGCCCGGACCATCGCTTATACCGGAAGCGACATCATCAAATATGCCTATTCGAATTTCACTATTCTATTATTCTAATGGAACTATTCTATTAGTTGCGTAGCAGTTCTAATTAAAGAACTATTAGTACCCTTTACTTAAGAGATTACTTTCTTAGTAGTTGCGTCTCGTCTCATTTCCTTACTTCTTGCCTATGAGAATTGAACTATGATATTAGAAGCGTAGCTGTTCTTCTTTCGCCCCCTCTCACATTCGTTCGAGTGGCTCCGCTCCTCTCTCTAAATAGAAAGACTCAACGAGGAGTATGAGAAGAGAGTTTCGAAGGTCAGATGAAAGCGGATTCTCTTTCCGGACCGGTTTGAAATCGATTCTCAAGGGGGAAAAGAAAAGGAAGTAAGACCCGTGTTTAGTTTCGTTACCGGCCAACACTCCTCTCCTTAACTGGAAAGTGGCTCCGCACCTCTCACATTGGAACGCCTTTCCTTATAGTAAAAACGAGTGGCTTTTTCGAAAGGCGTCAAAGTTTGACGTATATAGATATAGTGAGTGTGCCATGAGTTTAAGGATTGCTTCCCAGACGAGGGTCACAGAAGAGGGGAATAAGAAGAACTGCTACTAATAGTTCTTTAATTAGAACTGCGTAGCAGTTCTAAGTTTATAGTCAAGTTGCTTTTCGCGCTTTTCCTTTTAAAGCTTCTTCCACGCCTCTCACATTCGTTCGAGCTACCTTCGTTCCGTCATTAATGAAAAGAAAAGGGAGTTTACTTGCTTTTATGAAATGAAAAGGGATGCGCTAAGGCAAGCTACGCTGTTCTTCTTCCGCTTAGAGTAAGGAAATAAACTCCCTTCCTCTAACAAGTAAGTCTTTCTCCTTGCGGAATAGTTCAATTCGAATAGGCTTTCCACTCCTTTCCTTGCAGTCAAGCAGCTTCGCGCCTTTCGCCCCCTCTCTCTAAGCTAAACGCCCCTCTCCTGTAAGTCTTTTTGCTTTCAGCTTCTTTCCCTGCGGTCAAGTGACTTCGTTCCTCTCCAAACTTTATAGTCAAGCAAGCGGCTTGGAACTTCCTTCTTTATAGTAAAGGAGAGGAGTGGAAAGCCTATTCTAAGCGACATCATCTTTTATGCCTATGAGAATTGAACTATGATATTATGAGAATTGAACTATGATATTATGAGAATTGAACTATTCTATTATTCAAATGGAACTATGATATTAGTTGCGTAGCAGTTCTAAGAAAACTCTTACTATAAGGAAAACGGAGCGGAAGTTGGAAAGGCGTTCCATTTAAAGCGATCTTCTTCTAAGCGGAAACGAGACTAGAAACTCGAATTCCAGTTTGAACTATAAGGAATTGATGTAGCAGTTAAAGAATGAAACTTGGCTTCAAGCCGGGCTAGGAACTTCGAACCTACTCCTTTTCCCTGAACTCGTAGCTTCGCTTCGTCATCAAATATGCCTATTCTAATTGGTAAGCCAAGTCCGATCGATCTTAAAGCTACGAGGTTCCCGTTCTCAATTCTTCTTTCACTCCTCTCTTCCCTTATAGTCTATCGAGTTGCTTTTAGCTCCTTTCCCTGCTACATAAAGTCAAACAGCTTCGCGCCTCTCCTGTAAGTCGAGTCGCTTTTCAGCTCCTTTCCCTACGGTCAAGTGGCTTTCGCTCCTTCCAACAAGTATAGAAGCGTAGCTGTTTTAAAGAGATACCCGTTCGTGAACCTTACCTAAGGTTCACTCACTAGATAGAAGCGTAGCTGTTTTAAATAGAAGCGTAGCTGTTCGAATAGAATAGTCTCGTTGCTTTTCGCCTCTCGCATTCGTTATTAGTTGCTACGCTGTTCTTCTTTCACTCCTCTCTTCCCCTAAGGCCATTTGCGGCGCATTTAACGCGGCGACAGCCCCCCGCATACCCAATATATCATGAGAGTGGCGGAACGGGGCTTAAAAGCGCCGGAAATGGGCTGTTAGCTTTCCAACCTTATAATCAAGCAAGTGAGGAAGGGCGTTCCATGCCTATTCGAATAGAACTATTCTAAGCGTAGCAGTTCTAAGAAAACTCTTACTTACAGGAGAGGCGCTTTAGCCGCTCGACCGTAGGGAGAGGAGTGAAAGCCATTTGAGTTTTCGCTTGCTTGATTATTTGGAAAGGGGCGGAAATACGGTTGTTTACTTGCTTACTTTTCTGAGAAGCTCTTTACGACTATAAAGGACAGGGGGCTGTTCACCTTTGGAAACTTAGCTAGACCGGTCACGACATGTTGTTTGTTGATATTTATTGAGGAGTTTAGCTGACTGAATCCATAAACCGTCAAAGTCACCGTCACTGGTACTTTTGTGACTCTATTCTATAGGTAGGTATAGGTATTGGTGGAGCTTGCGTAATGTAGTTGTAGTTAAGACGAAAGGGGAAGGAAGCTCGACCGGGTAGACGTAATGAAGCTCGACCGGGGGCGAAGCTGTTTGAACGAGAACGAATGTGAGGGGCGAAGCTACTCGACTGTAGGGAGAGGGGCGCTGTTCTAAGAAAACTCTTACTATAAGGAGAGGCGCGAAGACAAGCCGCGAACTATGAACGAAGGGCAAGATCTGCAGCTACAGCCTTGGCAACTTAAACAGCCTCGGCGGCAACCGCTTTCTGCTTCCTTGTGGAATAGTTCAATTCGAACTGCTACGCTCCTCTTCCTCTCTGTTCTTCTTTCACTCCTCTTCCTCTCTGTTCTTCTTTCACTCCTCTTCCTCTCTGTTCTTCAACACTCCTCTCCTTACAGTCTCGTTTCTTTCCACTCCTTTCCTTTTAAAGCGATCTTCTTCTTCAAGCATTCAAAATGTATGAACTCAACCCGCTTTCACAATGAAGTGAAAGACAAATGAGTTTAGCTTGAAGAGGAAAGGAGTTTTAACAAGCAAGGAAGGAACGAGTCGCTTCCCCCTTTCCTTCACCACCAGCCCTCGCCCCTTTTGAAAAGCAGAAATGCGACGTTTCAAACCGAAATTGTACTTTCCAATATGCCTATTCGATCCAATATGCCTATGAGAATTGAACTATGATATTAGCCTATTCGAATTGAACTATTCTATTATTCGAATTTCACTATGATATTATGAGAATTGAACTATTCTATTAGTTGCGTAGCAGTTCTAATTAAAGAACTATTAGTACCCTTTACTTAAGAGATTACTTTCTTAGTAGTTGCGTCTCGTCTCATTTCCTTACTTCTTGCCTATGAGAATTGAACGATTCTATTAGAAGGCAAGAAGTAAGGCCATTTGCGGCACATTTAACACGGCTTAAACCTCCCTCATTACCAATCTCACATTAGAGTTCGGAAAGGGGGCTTAAAAGCATCGCAAATTGGGTGTTAGCTTTCCAACGAGGGTGGATTGAATGAAGCGACATCATCAAATATGCCTATGAGAATGGAACTATGATATTAGTTGTTCTCAGTCTTCAATTTGCCCTTTCTTGCTTAGTAAGGCGCAACGGCTTTCGCGCAGCTGCTACGCAACTAATTGAACTATGATATTAGTTCAAGTCAAGGTTGTAGAAAGAAAGTCTACCGGACGTGGGAAAACTGACTTCTAGTGAGGGAGGGCGAGCTTTAATTGAAGTAGGAGCGTTTAGCCACTTCCAACAAGTCTGTCTCGCTCGTTGCTTCGCTGTTCTCCTTAACAGTCAAGTCGAGTTCAAGTTCAAGCAGCTTCACTCCTTCAAGCGGCTTCGCACCTCTCACATTCGTTCAAGCAGCTTCGCTCCTCTCTAAGAACCGGTATGGAACGCCTCTCCAACCAGTCAAGCTACTTCGTTCCCTTCCTTACAATCAAGCGAGTCGCTAAAGCTTTCCACTCCTCTCCTTTTTATGGCCTTCCACTCCTTTCCTTGCAGTCAAGTTCAAGCTGCTTCACTCCTCTCCCTACGGTCGAGTGGCCTTTAGTCCTTTCTTTCCTGCAAGTCTGAAAAGTGGCTTCGCACCTCTCCTTCCAACAAGTCTTTTGGCGTAACTTTCCACTCCTTCCCTTAACTGGAAAGTTGTTTTCACTCCTTTCCTTATAGTCTGTCTCGTTGCTTCGCAGTTCTAAGGCGAGTAGTCTCGTTCAAGTTCAAGCTGCTTCACCCCTATCACGTAAGTCTCGTTGCTTCGCAGTTCTTCTTATTCCCCGCCCCCTCTCTCCTTCCAACAAGTCGAGTTCAAGCTGCTTTGGAGCTCCGTTTTCCTTAAAGTAATAGTTTTCTTAGAACTGCTACGCATTTTCAAACTCTTAATTGAGAATTTCTTAAGAGAAGAAAAGTTCCATTCGAATAGGCTAATAGTGAAATTCGAACTGCTTCGCCCCTCTCCTTACAGTCTTTTTGCTTCGCTCCTCTCACGAACGCCCTTCCCTTTTTCAGCTCCTCTCCTTACAGTCGAGCGGCTTCGCACCTTTCCTTCCTTGAAAAGCGCTAAGAGGGAACCTGTAGATATTACTTAAGTGGCTACGCAGTTCGAATAGAATAGTCTCGTTGAAGAGGCCCTGTTTCGCCCCCGCCTTTCCTTTTAAACGCTCCTTTCCAACGCAGGTTATAGTCTTCAAAGTGTCTTTCCACGCCTCTCCTCTCCTTAACAGTCGAGTCTCCTTTCAGTCGCCCTCTCCTTTTTATGGCTTTTCGCGCCTTTCCTTTTAAAGCTTTTCTCCTTCCACTTCAGGTTCGGGGAGCTAGAAGCCTTAAGCGCTAGGCCTGACCGATTCCCTTTCGTCTCTGCAAACATGGGCGGTGAGAGGGAAAAGGAAGCTCGAACGAAGTGAGAGGGTGGATGTAATGAAGCTCGAACGAAGTAGCTCTTTCAACTAATCCATACTTTTCCTCTCCTGTAAGTCTTTAAAGTCGAGATTTGATTAATCATAATCAATTACTTAACAAAAGTGAAATGAGAATAGGCTAATTGCTACGCTGTTCGAATTGAACTATTCCACAAGGTTGGCAACTATACTTGTTGGAAGGAAAGGCGTGGAAAGCAGAACTGCTACGCTTCTAATATCATAGTAGCTACGCTTCTAATATTCCATACTTTTCCTCTCCTGTAAGTCTTTTTTGGAGAGTTCCAAGAAGTAAGGAAATGAGACGAGTGAAAGCAACTCGCCTTAGAACTGCTACGCTTAGAATTGTACTTTCCAATATGCCTTGTTCTAATATCATAGTGAAATGAGAATAGGCTAATTGCGTAAAGGAAGGAGATGAAAGAAGCTCGACTAAAAGGAGAGGAGATGAAAGAAGAACAGAAGGGCGTGGAAAGCTACTCTAACAAGTCAGTCTTTCTCCTTACTCTAACAAGTCAGTCTTTACTTTTCCTCTCCTGTAAGTAAAAGCGAGCAGTCTGGAACTCCTTTCCCTGCTACATAAAGTCGACGTTCTTGTGCTTAAGTAATTGATTAAGAGAAGAAAAGAGGAGAACAGCTACGCAACTCTCCTTTATTCTGTCTAAACGCTCCTTTCTTTTGCTTGTTTTCGCTACCTTCCCCACTCCTCTTAGTCTTTAAAGTCGAGATTGGGTTGGTGTTCAATAACTATACTATACTATAAGGAAAGAAAGGAGCTGAAAAGAAGAACAGCGTAGCAACAAATTGAATAGTTCAATGAGAACTGCGTAGCAACAAATATCATAGTTCAATTCGAACAGCTACGCTTATAATTGAATAGTTCCATTAGAATAATAGAATAGTTCAATTCGAATAGGCAAGAAGAGCATTTGAAATAGGAGCAGAGTCTGTCACGTGCAGCCTACTCTCTTCGCTCCTCTCCTGTAAGTAAAAACGAGTGGTCAACACTCCTCTCCTTACAGTCGAGTGGCCCGGGGCTCCTCTCGCATTCGCTCGAGCAGCTTTCGCTCCTTTCCTTTTTATGGCTTTCGCGCCTTAGTCTTCAGAGTTGCTAAACGCTCCTTCCCTTAACTGGAAAGTTGTCAACATTCCTCTCCTGTAAGTCTCGTTGCTTGAAGCTATTCCTGATCTGATTACCGATTCGCTCTGAAGGAAGCTTTCGGCGCCTTTCCTTCCGCTCCTTTCCAACTATAATAAAGAAAAGCTCAAACGCAAGTAGCTCCACTCCTCTCCTTACGTCGAGTGACTTTTAGCTCCTTTCTTAGTCAAGAAAGTGGCTCCGCACCTCTCGCATTCGCTCGAGCCGCTAAAGCGCCTCTCCTTTCTTTCCTTCTTTCCGCGCCTCTCGCATTCGCTCGAGTTGCTTCGCTCCTCTCCTTACTTATAGTAAAGCGAGTTGCTTGGAACGCCTTTCCTGATTACCGATTCGCTCTGGCTGAACGATTGTAAACCGCGCCTACTCCTTCTTCTTATGTCTTTTCGTTTCGCTCCTTTCCAACGCAGGAAAGTTGCTTTCACTCCTTCCTTATCCAACAAGTATAGTATAGTAGCTGTTCTAAGGCGAGTTGCTTGGAACGCCTTTTATAACAGTAAAAGCGAGTTCAAACTCAAATGGCTTTCCACTCCTCTCGCATTCGCTCGAGCAGCTAAAGCTCCTCTCTTGTAAGCGGGTCAAGAGAGTTGCTAAACACTCCTTTCGCTTCGACCATCGAATTTCCGCTATGGGAATAGCTCCAAACCAAAGACGACAAGTTTGAAATCGATTCTCAACTGGGGCTTACTTCCTTTTCCCTCTCACTTCGTACCTTCGCTTCGTCATCAAATATGCCTATGAGAATTGCACTTTTCTTCTCTTAAGAAATTAAGAGTTGGATGAACGCTTCCTAAGGGTGGATTTTAGTGAGCGGGGGAGGGGGGAATTTGTTAGGATAACGGGTTCCCGGGAGTACAGGGAGGTTGAACAAGAGATGGCACTTTTTGACTTGAAAGCCGAGAGGCTAAAGAAAAAGTCCATCAACCTCGTGTTGAGTCGTTCCATCCCGGTGGGTGAAGAGGCCGATGTCGGGCGAGCAATCGATATTCTCTTGGACGAGGGCGACCCCTAATCCCTCGCCAAGGCGGAAAGAGCGATTTCTCGTCCCAATAGCCAATGATTTGAAAGCCTTCATCCGGGAGTTCAAACAATTACACCCAAATGCTCCCTGGGACGACTTCGATGTGCCTTAGTTTCGTTTCTCTTTGTGCATCTTTCTTTTTTAGGAGATGTATTCCACATCTCTCTCTTTATCTATCTCTGATTTCCATTGCCAAAATGCCCTTGCTTTTCAATTGTCGTAGGTAACGCTCGAAATCACTGATGTCGAATTCAATCATAGTAGCTTCTTAATTATAGTAGCTTTCGGAACCTCTGGCTGAAAAGATTGAATTACTTCAAAGGGAGGGAGGAAAGGCTAGACTTCAATCCCAGGTCACTATTATGCTGAGACTTTCTCTCCGGTGGCTTTCCCGGCGCACTCCCTTTATTTATTGTTATTGTGAAAGCCAGTTCCTCGTGATAGTACATGTGGGATTTGGTTATCGAGGGTCCGGAGGAGATGATTGTGGGAACGAGTCAAAGGTTCGCTACTAGGAAAAAAAGATTCAATCCACTTGTTGGCCTGCTTCTATGTCCTGTAGTTTATAAGGCATTTCCTTCAAAGGAAAGGGGCTTGTTGGCCCCCTTCAACGCTCTTGATGCCTGCTTTAAGCTTCGTCGGAGATTTTATGGCCCGTAGCTTACAACATCATCTTATGAGAAGGGCATGTAGCTCGATACAATCTAAGGCCAGTTGCTTACTTGCGTACGAAGAAAAGGGCAGACTAATCAACAATAATGCGCACACGTGAAAATGACCCCGCAGGCTGACTCTTCCAATCCAACTCTATCGAAGGAGAAAAAAAGCTGGGACTACGACTTGCTTAGTGCAAGGCTGCTTGTCGTGATTGGTTGGACACTCTCTTCGTCTAAGGTCTTAGCTTGGTCACTCTATGTTGCTTTCCCAGCAAGTCTATTGAATGGGGTACGAAAGATTGCTATTCAAAGCATCGTTAAGAGCTTAAGTAATACCTGGGGGCTTCTAGGGAGTAGTCAAGATAAGATGACTCTGATCTTTCCTTCTATGGAGCCGGATGTGAGCTTCTCGCCTACTGATCTTACTCAAAAAGAGTCAATGGGAGCGGACACATCAATAGCAGCAGACGCAGAGGCAAGATCTCTATATGTTGATAGATACCCGAGAGACTGAGTCCTTTCCTTAAGGCATGCCCCTACTCAACTTCCTAACAGGGGAGGGACTTCCCCAATAGTGACTTCATGCAAGCAAGAAGAGGGAGTTCTCCTTCGTGGGAATGGAGTAGTATCCTATCTGCTAGATCTGTTCTTGAAAAGGGAGTGTGAGTACAGGGTAGAGATGTGTGGAATGAGAAATGGGTCGACTTCCCAAGCAATGCCCTCTTCATCTTGCCTCACGTGCGCTGCTTTTCCTTTTTGGATGTCTAAAAAGTGGAAGTCACAAACGAATCCTCTGAATTAGCGGCTGATGAAGAGTTCCCTAGCTGGACAGTTTTGCACCGAGAATGAATGAATGAAATAGTGGAGTCTTAATAAGAGTAAGGATCGAACACCCGATTCCTATAACAAACGATTATATGAAAAGAGGTTGGTGACATAACTAATATGAATCGCATTTTGGGGAATCTTTCTTCCGGTGAAGCGCCTTGGAATCTCGTTGACAAGCATGACAATGGATTCGACCTCTTGTGAAATCGGTCGTTCAAGCTCTTTCCTACCCTCCATCTATTCCTGCTTGACTTTCTTCAAAGAAGCCTTAGATCTCTTTCTCGGTCGAGGTGGGAGTAGGCAGTTCTCTATGAACTGGATGTTGAATTATCAATAAAAAAGAGGATAGGAAGGCGCTTCTTCGATTAGGTGTCTCGTGGCAGGGGCTGTTTCAACAGCAATAGCAGGAATAGTAATAGAATCACCGGCAATGCTAGAAGCAGCCGAAATCGTTGCATTAGTGGCATGAGTAATCTCAACTGGAGCAGGGAAACTAGAAGGAAGTGGTGATAAAACTTCCATAGTAGGAGCTGCCGGCGGAGGAGTCACAGGGGTGACACGCTCCTCAGTACGCACCACAGGGATGAAAACCATATCATCATAAGAAGTGCCATTAGTAGAACCTGGAGACTGGATAGTAGCAAATGGAAATGAGAATTCATCAAAGATCACATGCCTGGAGATGAAAACACGGCCTGAAGAGGGATCGAAACAGCGAGACCCTTTCTTTTTATGGTTGGGGCTATAACCCAAAAATACACATTGACGAGAACGAGGTTCCAGCTTGTGAGCGGTATAGGGTGCGCTAGGTGGGGATAGCACGCACACCCGAATGGTCGTAGGGCCTTGTAATCTGGTATACGACCAAAAGAGCTTCACTTCAAAAGGAGAACGCCATCCGATAGTAGGCAACCGGTTTATCAAAAACACAGAAGTGCAAATAGCTTCTGCCCAAAAATCAAGAGGTACAGAGGATGCAATCATTAACGTACGGCCCCTCTCAGAAAAGCATAGAGCCCTCAGCTAAGCGGTCAAACAACTCTTGAGTCAGCTTTGACACTAGAGCTGATCGAGCGAGATCATAGCTAGCTAGATTCGATAGCCCGTCATAGCCTCTCTCATCAGAGTCTATAGGCATAAAGCAAAGGTTTAGCTATAGTCCTCTCCCAGAGCTTAGACCTTCGATAGTCGGACAGAGCACAGAGCGCCTTCATTGCCGTCCCTCAGAGTCGAGATTCTGACAGCTCTTCCCCCAGCAAATCATAGCCCTTCCTCACTCTATCAAGTGAGCGTTAAACAATCCTTACTCAAAAGAAGTAAGCCAGCAAATAAAATAGGTTGATTCCTTCGGTAGCTCCGGACTCTAGCTCTACCCTTAGGTCGCTCGATCCTTTTTTCGTGTATATGCTGATCTGGAAACCCGACCCCTAACCAAAGACCGAGTAAGGGGTGATCGATTAACAGCCAAGGGGCTACGAGACTCAAAGAGAGAGAGGATAAATCCCGCCACCAGTCGTCTAACCGGTAAAACCAGTGGAAAGAGTGCAAAACCCAGTCCCGACCTGTCTCGACTCGACGAATCGACTTCTGATATTTCTAGTTTGATCGACCCCTGGGGACAAAAGAAAGATCCTGTGAAAAGGGGGACAGGGAGCATAGAAATCTCGTAGGAGAAGAAATGATGGTTGACTCATTCAAGTGAGAAATCGGATCGAAAAACGGATTCTTGTAAGAATCAAGGAACTGACAACATAGATGTACCAGCACCTGCAGATGAAGCAGTGGGCAAACCCGATCCATATCATATAAAGGCTATGGCAAGCAAGGCGGACATGAAACTAAAGCGACCACATCGTCAACCGCAATTAGGCTATCCTGCTTCAGGACCTTAAGTTCAGTCTCCGCGAACTCAACTCTCAGAGGAAGACGACTGACGAAATAGGAACATCCGATACAGAGAGACGCGCACTACCAGACTATCGACTAGACAAAGGCATACTCAGATCAGTCATTCTAAGCGCAAGAAGGCGTATGCCAAGGACAAACTTCCCGACAAAGCAATGAAGGTTTCGCGCCCCATTTTGCATATTGAAAGGAAGCGTAGAGAAGCGTGACCAATGGGCCTTCTACTGCTCTGAAATGAAACTGGTATGATGAAATAGACACCGCTTCGGATCCTGCTCCGGCCTTTTGGTAGTCGATGAAGCTACTGCTAAGGCTATGAATAGGTCAGTATATCATTCTCTTAGGACATGACTCAGGGACAGAGCAAAGACAACCTATCTTGCTGCTACGAGTGCCTACTCAATAGCCGATTCTTTTCTGGTAAGAAATCCTGATATTAAGCCGGGTGAGAGGGGAACTATAGAGTGGAAGGGTAAGGCAATCAAAGGCAAAGGATCTCATCCGAGGCAGCCACCTGTGCGGAAACCCGTCGACTAAACCCGTAGAAAACGAAAAACGCAGCCGCCGAAGCGAAAGGCAGTTAACGAGAAAGCAGAGGTGTGGCTAAGGGCGGAAAACCGTCTAACTCGCCTAACCTCCAACTCTGTATCGGGAAAGCTGTCCGAGGACACCAACCTGTCGACTAAAGCACAGAAAAGTAGATCGGCAAATACGCTCTTTCGACGTTGCCACTAGCGGCATTAGCTTCACTGCTTATTATCTGATAGCCCTTGAGTTGTTAGCTGCTTTCCCGTTTGTAGTGGTTCCAAGGGTCAACCCGAAATACGGGTGTAGAGGAAAAGAAAGAGTATGCTTTTCATACTTCCTTCTGTTGATTGAAAAGAAGCTCTTTGCCTTAAAGCTATAAAGACTAGACTTTATATCGCATTGCAAACCAAAATTCGACGTACTTTCCAATCACAAAACCCCGCTTTTTTTGGCGTCCACTATTCTATTCCCGATCTTTTGAAGGTCAGCTTCTAAAGTAATAGCTTAAATAAGCATTTTAGAGAATCGACCTTTAAACTAAGCCAAAAAGCCGTCTTTTAAGCACGACTGGAAGATTTCTAAGTGAACCCAATGTTATGCTTAACACATGCAAGTTGATGAAAGTTCCTTGAAATGATTTTACTTTAAGCAACAAGCCTGAACATCGACGGCAGCGCCAGGGGACAACCAGGTCATGTGGCGGAGTAGCTAAGCGCTCGTACGCTCGTCAAAGCTGTCTAACCTCCGAAGCAAGCCGTAGCTTCAGATCCAACAGGGCGATAGATCACTTTGCCGGATTGGCCGATTGGATATAGATCCATTATAGCTGGAATACGGGCTTTCACTCCCTTTTTCTTTGTTCCGAGGGGCGAGCCCAGTACTACCTATTCCCGAGAGGCGGGGACCACTCTTGGTAAAGCTCTTACTCAAAGAAGTGCAGTAGACCTATTCATATAGAAGCTGAGGATGCTACCAGATCTTTTCCTCTGCTGCGTGCGGGAGGCGCTGCTTTCTTGGCTGCTAGCTAAACGGGGTGGGATCTAGAGTCAAAAAAGACGAGCTGGCTCAAGATCTGAGGAAAACTTCGGAGCTGCTTTCTTGCATTCAATAGATTGATCCATCTTCGTAAGTAGGTCTTCTATTCATCAATCGTAGAGGCCCAACAAAGTTCGTAGGCTGAAAGAGCCTTTTTGTCTGTCCGGGGGAGGTTCTTTCCTACGTGAGAAGTGGACAAGCCATTTGACACGCTTTGGACAACTGAATTGGCGCGGACTCTGTGACTTCGAAATAGCGTATGTAATCGAGATGTCAATTCGATCCTGAAATCCCGCTCTTTCGGAAGGGATGGTGTTCCAGAGTCGCTTTCCGGCCCCAGGCCCCTAGCCTGTGAGTTCTAAAAGCTCTCTGCCGCAAGGTAGAGGCACTCCAGTGTGGATTCGAAATGGTCCCGTGACGGACGGTAAGCCGCGGAAGCAAAGCTCACCTACTGACTGATTGAACAGACGAAGGTAGAATTTTCATCTCTTCCAGTTCCGCTTCAAATAATAATCAAATTACAGGTAAGGTGAAGAGCATTTTTTATCCTGATCAAGCCGTCTTCAATCGGTTGAAAGCTATGAAAGAAGTATGCGGGAGTTTAAAACTAGAATTGGCAGCGCGTCTATCGATATTCAAAATAAAATATCCGAAAAGCTTCTTATTCTTTCAATGTCTTTTTTGGGGAAGTCCAGACATGAATAAAGCAATGAAGGAAGCGTGACGAATTCATTTAGATACCGAATCTACTGCCCTAGACTACACGGATCGAACGAGAAGAAAGTAGCCAATTCTCTCCCTAAAGGGAGTTTCAGTTCTCTGAGGGTAAATATAAGACCTTTTTCTACTCTTTTTTTTAGCCAAAGTTCTCCCAACTATTCCGTGTAAACTCCTGCCCTAGAAAGGGCTTTCTCCCTCAATCAAGGCTGTTCAGAAAGTCCTTAGGTTCGGTTAAATCTGGGATGGACGGCTTTGGCAGGCATGGATGAATTGCTTATAGTAAGGTAGAAGGGGGATAAAGATTCTTTCTTCTAAGCTTGAAAGCCGAATATCTCTTTTCTCTCCCGCCTAAGGAAAGAGGAAAAGCCTTGAATAGGCACTGGCATCTCCACTACAGCTTCGTCCCAAAGCTTCAACTCAATCACTTGGACAGAGGGATTTGACCTACCAACTGCAGGCTCGGGTGCGAGAACGGTATCCATTGCCTGCTGCCCCCTCCCAATAATACGTGTTTCTCAACCACCCGCTTACTACAAGAATGTATCATGATGAGAATCAAAGCAGTCTTGTGAATGCCCAGTTCTCCTGTCTTCTTCGGGTCCTTAATAGAACTCAAAACTAGGTTTCTTCTGTATATAAACTATATCTTTCTCTTCCTCAGAGATTGAATTGAAAGTCGACTGAATGTGATGAAAGGTTATATGCTTAACACATGCAAGTCGAATATAGTATGAAGGCTTTCTCTTCTAAAGGCAGGGGTGAGGACTCCATTGCGGCATTAAGTAAGGAGTTGGAGGAAATCAAGGCGCATCCACTTCGTCATCTCAGTCTCTTTTTGTGCAAAGAGGTAGAAAAGATTCCGCCCTTCTAGCCTCGAGTAGTGGACAGTGTATCATTGATAGCGGTGCTATTGATCACTACTCTGGTATGAGTACCATTTTCTCTTCACTTAACCCATCAACATCATTGGGTAAGCTAAAGCTTGCTGATGGCTCTACTACTCCGGAGTGGTACTGTGAAAGAAAACCATCTCGTCCTTACCCTTGAATTCTCTTTTATATGTTCCGTCTTTTAATCTCTTGTCTGTGAGCTCCTCTCCAACTTTATAATCAAGCAAGTTCAAATGGCTTTTCACGCCTCTCCTTATAGTCGAGTGGCTAAAGCTCCTTAACAAAAAAAGCCTGAACTCCAGTGTAACTTTCGTCTCTGATCGGTGTCTTTTTCAGGACCCGAGGACGGGGGGATCCTTGGGAGTGGACGTGAGGACAAGGGGCTCTACAAAACATCCTTGAGACTTCTGGTCTTATGTCCTCCACACAGGCCTTGAATGCTTCTTCTTATAATGAAGTCGAGTTATGGCATCGTAGATTAGGGCATCTTCATGTGTCAAAGATGCGAGTCTTAGTTCCTAGTTTATCTGAATCAGGTGTGTCTGAGTTGCAGTCTTATGTATGTAAGAGGGCTAAGCATATTCTAAAGTAATATTCCTATAGTGAGAGTCATTGTAGTGTACTATTTGAGTTAGTTCACTCTGATGTACGGGCTTTCTCCTACTCTTTCTTTATCGGGTTATAATGATTTTGTGACTTTTTTGGATTCTTTCTCTCGTCTTACTACTGTTTATCAACAAATATCGTTGGATGAGGTTCGTTTTATCCTTCCTTTGAGATGAATCTTAAAAAGTCTTTATGGTCTGAAGCAGTGTTAACCTAGGTTTACCTGATTAATAGGGATGCTTTCCGTGGTATTGAAAGGGACCTGTACAAGTGTGAAATCCTAATGCTAAAAACTTGATTCTTCTACCTAATTTCTAAATGTATCGAAGTCCTGGGTAGTAAAGAAAAGTGGGATGCTATATTTCCAGGATTGGGATTCGTAAATATGTTAATAGATTCTTGATCTATATCTTCCATTTTTGGGTGTGTGTGTGTTATGTCTATGTAACCGGGACCTCTCATGAGAAATTGGATCCTAGAGCTGTGAGATGTGTCTTCACTGGTTATCCGACATCACAAAAAGCTTTGATCCCATTACAAAAAGAAAGTATGTCTCTATGGATCTTCCAAGATTTTCAAATCAACCCGATTTTCATGACCCAACCAAGAAAACCTTGAGTCATCAACAAGAAGAACCTGAGTCAAGTGATCAGCCGTCTTTTAGAATCCCTATGTCATCTGCCCATAGAGAAAACAATGCTACTACTCCTCCAGGGGAAGATGCGGTCAAGACCAATTAGTGGAAGACATACTGACCTGACGAGGTAAGAGAGGACTAGTTGTCCCTTATGTTCCTCTTGTTAACAGCGAGGATCTTTCCCTTGAATTGGGAAATGTTAATATGCCTCAAGATGAAGAGAGTGAAACTAACCCTGAAACTTCTGATCTTGATCTTACGATTGCAGTCAGGAAAGGGGAAAAAGAGCCTGTACCTAACTCCCTTTGAACTACTATATATCCAAAATTGTCATCCTCCTACAAGGCCTTTATATCCACTTGTAATTCGGTATCCATACCAAAGACTAGAAGGGAAGCCTTGTGTGCCCCTCACTGGAAGAGGGCGATGATGGAGGAGATGAGTGCACTTGAGAAGAATGAGACATGGGAGATTGTTGATTTACCTCCTGGAAAGAAGACTGTGGGATCTAAATGTAAATGGGTATACACAGTGAAATTCCAGCCAAGTGGGGAGATTGAGAGATATAAAGCAAGGTTAGTGGCAAGAGGATTCACACAAACCAAAGGAATAGACTATGGCGAGACCCTTTCAACAGAGGCAAAGGTCATTTCTATTAGAATCTTACTTTCCTTGGCTACACAGAGATCATGGCCATTGTATCAGTTAGATGTGAAAAATGCCTTCTTGCATGGGGACTCGCACGAGGAGGTGTATATAGAGATAGCACCCGGATATGGAATGAAAGGGGAGTCACATAAAGTATGCAGATTGAAGAAAGCCCTGTATGGATTGAAGCAATCCCCGAGGGCGTGGTTTGAGAAGTTCAGTAAGGCCATAGTTTTGTTTGGCTACAAAAGGTGTGCTTCTGATCACACACATTTCGTAATGTAATAAAGGGTGAGAAAGTGAGCCGGATCATAGTAAATGTTTAGAATATTGTGGTCACTGGTGATGATGTTGATGAGATTGCAAGATTGAAGGCTTACCTGAGCCGCACCTTCGACATAAACTTGGCATGCTAAGGTACTTCTTGGACACAGAGGTTTTCGAGATCTATAAGAAGTAGAGCCATCTCTCAAATTATGTCCTTGATTTGAAGAAAACAGGGATGTTAGGTTGCAAGGCCGCAATTAGCCCAATAGAAGAAAATCATAAGCTTGAAGAAAAGAGAAAAGAACCCTTGGATGATGCAGGCATCAGAGGCTTGTGGGAAAACTTAGATATCTTACTATCACTAGACCTGACATTACCTATGCTGTGGGGTTGGTAAGCCAGTATATGCATGCTCCTTGTCAAGCACACCTACATGTAGTATACAGGATCTTGAGGTACCTCAAAGGTTATCTTGGCAAAGGTATGATCTATACTAATCATGGCCATGGGAGAGTTGAAATCGTTAGTAATGCTGATTGGGGTGGGTCAGTAGAGGACAGGAGATCAACTTCAGGATGAGAAAAGATCGCTGAGAAAGCATCTTGGCGAAGATAAAAGAGTTCGACACCTGACCGAAACAAAGCCCGTATTCTTCCTAAACCCCCTATTCTTAGCATGACGGATATTGAATAAAGGGACGACCGAGGGGGTACTGATTTGAGGGAAGCATAAAGGAAGACGCCGAAAGGTTATGTTAAAAGAGATGGCTATGAGACTAGTGCAAACAATATGTTGAAATAGTAGATTTAGTAGTCTGCTTTCTTTCTCCGGGTATGAACTCCTCCCTTGAGGAAGGCCCCTGTTGTGGCAATTCAACCCAGAGGGTATAGTTACTATAACTAATAAGAAGCATAGTAAAGTCAGTGTAGAATAATAGAATCTCTTATTAGCTTATGAAGGAAGGAAGCAAGTGTAGCTTTGAAAGCAGCAAGGAGGCATTAGGGGAAACCTAGATTCAAGGTCGGAAGAATCGGAAACAGACTCGAAAACGGAACCCTTTCTCTAGCGGCCTCTTGGCTTCTTTCTTTACAATCAGTCCAGGCCAGTAGCTGCTCCTGGCTTTCGGACAGCTAGAGCACCGACAGATAGAGCGAAGAGTCCATAAGGAGAAGAGCCAAGGCTTGTCGTAGATAAGAGTTGTATACGATAAGTTTGAGTCTTATATCTTATGAGCGAGAATTTCTTCTCTCCGGTCTTGTCTCCTCACTAAGTGGCTGCACACACCTGTCTTACAGATAGAGTCAAGCACGAGACGGGTATTTACTTGTTCTTTTTAGCATGTGCTAGCTAAAGGGTATCTGCGGTTGAATTCGTTGTTTTGCTGGTCGGCTGAGGAAAAGGCAAATGGTATTTGGAGGAATAGACAAGGCATGATTTTCGTCTTGATGAAGTGTAGAACGGGGTTGTCTTTCCATTGAGCCGGGGAGACAATCCAAATCGTAGTCAGTGTCCATTATTTGATTGAGCACGACGTGGTCTGCTAGTCGCGTTAAACCATCCAAAGGAGTACCGTCAGCCCCCAAAAGTGCTTTCCTTCTCGCGCGAAAGAAAAAAGATGTTTAGCTTTTTTGCTTTACCTATCAAAGCTCCTTTACCTATCAAAGATTCTGTTAACATTGCAGATGGCACTCTCTTACCTCTTTCACACTGTGGGTCTATGTCTTCATCCCGGATTCTTCATGATAGATTCCATTTTCCTCCTAAAAACAACTTCTTTTCTGTCAGTCACCTTGCAGCTAACCATCTTCGTGTCATCTTTTCTTCTTCTGAGTGTCTTATCCACGATCAGCGCACGGGAAGGATCGTTGGCCGGTTGGGAAAGCTTTATTATACGGATATTCTTCTCTACATTCCTTTTTTTCAGCTGCTTCATTAGGATAAGGAATGGGACCCGCCGTCGCCTGAGACATACACAACACACAGTGCAAGACTTCTTCCATTGTCTAGGGTATATTCCTGCATTTCATTCAGATGGGTTGAACAATTCATGTGATTGTTTACAGTTGGCAATTGTATGCTCCTGGATTAAACATAAGAATCCAATTGTGCCTTTCTTTGGATTGATTCATTCGTTAGTGTCCACTTGTGATTTGACCTACGGCTGATTGTTGGATATATCACAGACAACTACTTGAATTTCATGTTGGGGTCCTACTCGAGTGCAGTCATTCATAGGTGCAAGGTACTTTACTTACTATTATAAGTGGATGACTACTATTATAAGTGGATACATCTGGCTTTCTTTACTTAGAGAGAAGTCCTAAGCTCTTTCGTTGTTTAATATATAGAAAGTTTGGAAAATAAGTCAAATCTCCAGATCAAGAGGTTGAGGTCTGAACTCCGGCGGAGAATACGTGTCAAGGGTGTTTGATTTCATGCTCCTGAAGATAGGAATCAAACGTGAGCTGTCGTGTGTTCATACTCCGCTGCAGAATGGGGTGTCCGAAAGAAAACACCGACATATAGTTATAGTTGAAATGGCTTTGACTTTGATGATAAATAATGGAGTACCAAAGCATCTATGGGTTGAAGCATTCACTACTGCAGTGTATTTAATCAACAGATTGCCATTTTCTGTTATCAACATGCAATCTCCCTTTTCTTCTCTTTATGGTCGTGATACTTTTCAGGGGGAGATCACTACCCTTTCTGAGACATCTGACTGGGTTACTTTAAATAAATCTTCAGAGCACAGTTCCGATAGTACAGTTCAAGGTGCCGATAATTCATCTTCGAAAATCATTCTATCTCTGTTTGCCGCCTCAAGCGAGCACTTTATGGCCTTAAACAAGCACCCAACCTATACAAAGGGCTATAGCTGTCCACTATAGGAGCTTTCTTCTAACAATCCCTTATTTGGTATGTCACGAAATCATGAAGCGAACTCGTTCTATTCAATATCTATATGGGGGAAAGAAGATCGAAAGCCATTGAGTAGTGAGACTTTCTTTTCCAGAGTAGTCTGCGAAAGAGAATCGAGGGGTCTGCAGGCATGAGTGCTCAGGTACGCCGTCAGTCTAAATTCCTAGCAGTCTTTTTCAGTTGTATTTGTTTTAACGAAAAAAGAATAAAGAAAGTCCCGAAGAGCGGAACGGCCGTCCAACTCCCCCAAATACAAGGGAGCGGGCACTGCTCTCAGCCTGTCGTAACAACGAAAGAAAACTCCACATACCGGAAAAGAAATTGACCTTATTCCTAGAACGGAATATAGACATTGGTACAACAGGAGACTCGAGAGACCTCGAGCGTAATATACGCTACCATCGGAGAGACTTTAGCCACATCAACACCCGAATGAGGCGATCAAGAAAGTCCTCCCCTGGAAAAAATATCCGAAGATCTTCTCTTTCCTTTTCATTACAAACAAAGCGAAGGCGCTACTTTTAGCCCTTTCAAGAATGAAGGCCCGCGCGACACTCGGCGTTAACACTCCCTAATCTGGAAATCCTAACCACAGTTTTCATGATAACGGGCGGCGAAAGCATACAAAGATAGTGAGGCTTCCATCGCTTAGATTTAGGGCGATAGGGCGCACCACAGATACGATAAGAAGCACCCCTCAATCGATAGGTCAAAGACAGAAACATAGTACCAGTGACATCTCTAATCTTTGAGAAAATCGGGGTCTTTTCCACATACATAATAGCGTCAACCAAAGACCGGAGCATCTTAGCAGACACTGGAGAGAAATCCCTAGTAACTTCGTCGCTCCAAAATTATTTGGCAAACTCCAAAACATGACAACTAATAAATAATGTTTCAAATGGGAGACTTTTCTTTAGATATAGTTATAGTACACTGAAACTATATATTATGCTAAGTGGCCGTCACCTTCTCGTCGGCGATCACCGTCGCCAAGAATGGCATAGTCGCAAAGCTTCGTCGTGCCATACACCCTTTCAGTAGCTATCCACACAAGCATATGATGTTTAAGTGTGAATAGAGGCCAAGAACTAAAAAATCCGAGGGGTTGACCCTTCGTAAACGTCACAACCGATGACCTATAGCCTTTATTATAATTATAGAAACTATATGGTAATTGAAAGACTACAGAACAAAGTATGAACGTCCAGGAAGTTGCAAAGGGATTTCCGAACAACCCTGCATACAGGACGTCAGGATAACAGATAAGGAATCGGTAGCAGCCTTAAGATAGATAAAAAGAGCAGAATTTTGGCTTTCTTCTCAATGCAACGGTTGGGTCTGATTATAGGTACCATCCATTCTGAACCTTGCCAAAACCTTCATCCATCATGTATAGGCCGTACCAAGGCCTGATATAAGGGTAAGCCAATAGCGAATAACCTTTTCTTCCCTGCCTCCTCGACCTTCATTCCCATCCTGCAGCCAAAGTGATAGCGGCTGTAGCATCCACCGGTAATGTGTGGAAGAGGGTAAGATTTCTATGTGGATAGGGCGTATCAACACCTTTTGCATCTTTTCATTTGAAAGGAAATATAGTGGAATAATATAGTGTTGGGTCCTGAGGACCAGGATGGCCGAAGATCAAAACCTAAATGTGCCAGGGGTTGATCATCGAAGCCTGGGCAATAACGATTAAGGAATTTGAGCGCTGATGTAGCTAAGAGCCACCTTCATAGTCAATTCATTAGGGTTGTCACCTTCTACCCGGAAAAGTATCCACCCTTTTCTTTATCTGTTAAGCCTCACTGCTATGGGACTTCCTAAAGATGCAATCGCAGTTTATCAACCACTCACAAGACCACCGAGATCTTCGACTTAGCTCCCAAAGGTAATCCACCCGGCCCTTTCCCAACCTATACAAGGAGAGCGGAAGATAACGAAAGGGAGACAAGGTCCTAACTAAATATAACACAAACTACCATTCCATCTATCATATCAGTCGAGTCGATCCGATTCGTTCTTATCTATAGATAAGGCAAGAGAGAACTTATGACCTCGCGGATGGAGAGGGATTCGAACCCCCGGTATTTCACAAAATACTTCGGTTTTCAAGACCGACTCTTTCAACCGCTCAGACATCCATCCCCTTCGCGCTTCGCCCGCCCTATCCATCCGCGCGCTGGCAGGTAGGGGCTTATCTATGTGATTCGCTACGCTTGCCTGCGCCTATCGGCTGATTCTATTGCCTGCCGGTTAGCGAAACTTTTCCGGTAGTACGAATCGCTACGCTTCGCCTCTTTCTATATGATAATATGCATCTTGGTTGCTGCGCTCCCTGCGGGTAATAGCAAGAGAGTGAATAACGAATGATCCTCCAAACTCAAAGAGTGATTGAGTCCGACTCAAGCGAGTGAGTGAAAGGCGTGGCAAGAGAGCGAGTTCGACTCGCGAACGATCAGCAAGTGAAGGACCGATCCTTTTGCGCCAATACTGTTGCGAGACTGGTACTTGGCGGCTCACGAGCAACATATAGACTAAGGTTGCCCATCACTCCCTCGCTCTTTTTTGAAGGCCCTTTCAATTCTCTTTCTAGTATGCTTCCTCCATAAGAACACTGAACGCCCAGCTTCGCAGAGCAGCTCTCTCCCCAGCCCACAGCATAGTGTGGAATCTGGATCCTTTCATCGAGCACCATTTCTTTTAGATAGAAAGGTGTTCTGACTCTATTGGATCAAGTCATAACCTAAGCCTTCTACTAGTAGACTACTATGGAGAGACTAAGCTCTATTTCAGAGATTGGACTCTCTTACTGTGATTAGCTCCTACTAGTAAGAAGCTGTTCCCGAGCCAGGTTCCCTGGATCCACGTGTTCCTAGCCGGGCCTAAATGGATGAATGAAGAAGGGCGCCCGGGTAGACTTCAAGAGCTCTTGCTCTGCCTATCCTCCTACTTCTTATTCTGGGGGTCATAGAAAGATACGAACCGCCTACTCTTTAAAGGGTTGGTGTGGCATTAGATTGTTGAAAATGAAAGCGGCTTGTCCTCACTAATAAAAAAGAGCAATCCCTCCCCTTCTGTTACCTACTTTTACTCATTTCTTCGGTATACCTCAATACAAGACAAGCGCAGGAAAGGATAAACAATAAAAACCGGGCTATCGCCCTACGGAATAAAGTCAAGCAGCTTCACCCCTCTCGCATTCGCTCGAGCCGCTAAACGCACCTCTCCTCTACGGAAGTAATCTTTGTTTCTATTTCAGTTCCTGTGTCTGTCGCTATCGCCCTATTCTCTCTCAATTGCCTATCCTTTCTAGATGAGGGGGAGTCCCTTAGCAGTAGCTTCCAACACTTAAGATTGACCTCCTCAAGTGCCAGATATGAATGTTTTCTTAATTTCATACGGGACTACTTACTTACCTAAAGTTCACTTTTGGCTTACCAAAAAAGTTGACTGAAGGAACTGACCTAAGCATAGCTCTCTCTCTCAAATACAAATGTCAAGAAAGGGATTCCTTGGATAAGTGGAAAAATGCTCAAAAAATCCTTTCATTTCTCTTTGAAGGCCTTTGTCCTACTTATAGTATCAGTCCTCCAGCCTATACTTGTGTTTTTATTAACCAAGAACACATGCACTTTGTTGGCACTAAAAAAAAAGGTTATTCAATCCACTAGTGCAACTGAAGGTGCGCAGCCTCTTCTGAACCGGAACAAGAAAGAGCTCATAACCACTGCTTGTGAACAGCTCTCCTCAACTTAAGGCGCACCTACTCTTACTAGAAGTCTAGTCTCTCTCAGGTCCAGTTTCGATCTCTAACTAACTTACAACATAGGCCGGAAGAGAGATATTCAGAAAACCCGATTTCCTGTCTTAAGAACCTGACTCAAAAGAGAAAAGAAGACCGGACTAAAAGAGATCTCACTTTCGACGATTGAACTTGACTTTTATATCCAGATTGGAACTGGACTTAAACGTCTTTGGATCCTGCTTAGGGCCGGCTTTCACTCCACTTTCACTTTCATATCAGGAACGTCGACTTGCACTTGCAATATCGAATTTGACTTTCCGGAATCCTTGCTCCTGGCTTATATTCACATAGGCCACTCATAAGAATAAGACGTTCAACTCCCTAAAACACGTGTAATTGAGAGAGTCATCATATCAGTGCCTTGGGGAAATGCCTACCTTCAGGAGAAGATTACCGAATGAGTTTCAAACCTGTCCTCTTCGCTTCCCAAGATATTTAGGGAAAGGGGCCTTCAGCCACTTGACTGGTTGGAGAGGGGCGTTCAGCCACTTGACTGGTTGGAAAGGGGCCTTGTCGGCCACCGCTTGCTGACGACGGAACGCATCGTCAATTAAAGGGTCCTCGCCTTGGACTTAGTTGGAAAGGTAGGTGTTCGGCATGTCCCTTGCTTGCGAACTTCTTTAGTAGGGCGGAGGTGCCATTCCTCACGTTTACCGTTGTCCCCAGACTTCACTCTTTCAACACTTGTATACTTTCTAAAGAGTCAGGCATGCCCCTGTCCCTGTCTCCAAGTGTGTGATCCACCGATTCACTGAGTGACTTTTTCTTACCGCTGCGCTGGAGTCCCTATCTCAACAAGGGTTGGTGTGGCAGACTTCCCCCTTGTTTGCCGATTGAAGAAAGCCTTATATGGCTTCAAACAAGCGAGAAAGGCCCTTTCTATCTTATTAGTCAAGCGCGCTAGCTGCAATCAAAAAAGAGCGCTAACGAGCAAGAAAAGGGATGCAGCAAGAAAACGGATGCGCGTGACAGCAAGAAAATGGATGCAGCAAGAAAACGGATGCGCGTGACTAACGCGCAACGGCTTTCACGCTAGTGCGCTCATCCGCTGCTTGTTGCGCAACGGCTTTCGCGCAGCTGCTGCGCCCTTGCTTCTTGCTTTCGAGCCGGAGCTTGCTGGGTAGTGAAGTGGTCCGTGAAGGTTAAATAAGACTTGTGTTAAGCAAGCAGAGTAGTCAAGCCAGAGAGGAAAAAAAAGCAAGAAGCGGCTAGTTGTCTATCTAGGGCGATCGACGGAATCAATCGTACTTTCACTGCTGTGGACCGGCTTTCATAAAGCACCTTTGGGCAGCAGCTACTATTGGGATCCAATTTCGAGATCAATTCGACAATGAAACTCTTTAAGCAATGATCTTCTCTATGTCATTTCTCTTGACGCGATACAAAAGACGACTTTCGAGAGTCACTTAGCCCCTTGACCTCTTCTCTCAAAAAAGACGCTGTGCGGGCAAGTCGATCAAAGTCAGAGCGGGGAGGGAATGTTTATTTACAGTTGTTGTAGTACGACTTTTCATTTCCTGTTCGGTTAAACAATAAGTAGTCAGCTGCGGGCGTAGTCAGACTTAACATTGATTGAAGCAGCTGTTGGAGAGAAGGCACCAGTCAGACCTGCAAGCACCGGGTAGTATGCAGCGGCAGTTTTCAATCATACAATGTGTACTCTTAGTCTGACTTTTAGCGGTAGTCAGCTGTCCTCGTTCTCCTCTTTGAATTGCCCTATTGAGTAAGGGTCGGTGCTTGCAAAAATGTCGAGCCGACGGGGTCAGGTACCAGTAGTGACAATAGCAAAGGGGGGCTGGACACTAGTTGTGCGAGTGGAATGACCCAACTGGACCTAGTCAGCCCGAACCGTTTTGCGGTTCTAGAGGACCCTGAACAAGAAGAGGCAAAGATGCCAGATCTGGACACTGCTGAACCGGAAGAGATTGCTCAGGATGAGTGTTTGGGTAACAAAGCCGAGGAGGGTGTAGTCAAGGAGAGAACTCCCGAGGAGAGTGATTTGGCTCATAGAAGCGAGGATCTGGAAGAGAGGGTCAACTATGGCAGTGACTGAGGGGGACTTGTTCTGTGATAAACAAATGACTTCAAACCTCAGGGCATCCAAAAGAGGTGAACCTGAGAAGAGCAGTAAGAGTAAGCGTTCAAGTACTGGTGCTATGACCAACAAGGTTCCAGATCCTCCCCTGGTTCGAATCACCCTGAATGAAGAGTGGGCGAACAAGATGCAAAACATATCAACAATGTTGAATTCGTTGAAAGAGGGGGGAGGGGGAAAGTAAAGGCCAAAGAACAAAAGACAAATAAGGGCTGCACAAGACGAAAAACCAGAGGTAGCGCTAAGGTGCGAGGGGAATGTAAAAACAACAATAGTTCCACATGAAGGTCCTTATATGGAATGTCAAAAAGATCGGTAAAGTCGAGAAGCAGAGAGAGGCCAAAGATTATATAAGAGCACAAGAGGCAGATTTGATTGGCTTGGTGGAAACCAAAGTGAGGAGTGGAAAGGCAGCCAGAATTACCAGATGCTTGGGAAAGAATGAAAGTAAATCCATTACTGTGGAGAATGAGTAAATAAGTTTGACGAGTGTAAGGGCTAGTAAGACCTACCCGCTTTATTGAGCATTTTCATTCACTGAAGCAACTTGAACAAAATCAAAGTAAAAGAAAGAAATTCATTGACTTCGAAAAGGAGGTCAATTAAATGAGTACTAACTCTCTTCTATTACTTTGTTGTACCGGGTTAACAAGAGCTGACCCTCTTTATTCACTACAGTCCCGGAACAGAACAATCTTGTGTCATAAGAAAAGCTATTATCCAAATCGAATTTTGCTTTCTTTTTTTTTTTTTGATTGGCTTCATCCCGAACGTCCCATTACTGATGGGGAAATCTGTTCGGAAAGAGATATTTAAACAATAAGAAAAGCGGCATTATCCCTAAACTTTAAGAACACACAAAGAAATCATGCAACACAACTTATTAACATCATCTGCAGGAACCATCCCTTCTTCAATGTCTATTGATACTAGCTTCTCAAATGTAAAATCACTAGGATCCCCTTTATTTTACCATGTATACTGAGGTCCCAAAGCAGATATTGCTATTAGTCCCAGCTCATTGATAAAGTTCTTCAAATCCCTTGCTCCAGGTTTTGACTGGTTCGAAAGGACCAGGAAGCAGATGTCTATTCAATAGATTTGTTCGACCTTTCTTTCATTTAGTTTGAACCACCCGAAACAAAAGGAAAATCAGGCTAGGAGATGACTCGTAATCGATCCGGCTGTTGGACCCTGGACCCACCCGGCCCGTATATTTCATAAGATGTGTTTCATTCGGGAGGATGAACTAGACTTTTTTCATCGCCCCACCCAAGGCAGATCGAACAAAAGATCTTCCCACTAATGCTTTCATTCTCCCGGCTATGATACTGGTAAAGAGCCCTCTTCCTTCTCTCCGACACGGTTGTTGAGACACACGTTGTAGTCATGGGAAAGAAAAATGTCATCTGTGTGAAGGATATTGAGATAGCTTCTTCCTTCTCTGTGCGTGGGTTAGCCCTTGATCGGATAATTATTCTTATTTAAAAGTAAAAAAATAGAGTTCTTTTCACTTTAACAACTGTGTTTTTTCTAACAACTCGAAAGGCGATTCCCCCTACTATCTACAACTCCAGACGCGACAAGAGTGCTTATTCCCCCAAAAAAAGATTCATTCCCCTTCTCTTCCCGACGATCGGTAATTCTTTCTAACAGCTCCATCTGCCCATCTGAGAACGACGCCCTTCTTGCAAAAGCTCTTCTTACGCTAACCCTGTTCGTGGGATCTTTTATCCTTTCCTTCTTCCTAGGACAGTAAGAATGGAATTGCCTGAATGATATCAGTCAGAGCGCATTCCCTCACAGCTTCTTTTCTTCTCAAGCACTTGCTATTTCATCTTCTCTTAGATAGGCTATCTTCCGATTCAATGCCATCAAAATGTACTTAGCATGCCTACTTTTCCTTATTAGTTCAAATAGCCCTAGCGTCATTCTCAAGCTCTGATAAACCCGCAACAAGAACAGCCTTTCTTTTATGCCGTGCCGAAAGGACTAAGAGCTCTTATTCCGCAGTCTTTAGCACATAGCAGTCGACGCAGTACTGATTCCTGGCGGTTCCGCTAATCTTCCTATAAATTCCATTCCTAAAAAACCCGGCAATCGTAGACTGCTTTGGTTTATCTAGTCTTGATAAATGAAAGGCACCCGCTCTTATTCCACACAGTAAAAGAGAAAGTCCGTACCTGTACCGAAGAGACCAGACCTTGGGAAGGCATCACCTATGCTAGAAGGCTTAACAGTCCTCCTTATTAGCAGCCCAGATCTCTTTTGTGCTCGGCTTGATGCTATCTCAGATGTCCATTCAAAAAGAGCTATTGGGGGCAGCCCTACTAATTCGTATTCGTCTTTTAAGACAGGAGCTCCTAGGTTTACTTCAGCCTTATGTCAAAACCTATTTGCCCAGTCCTTTTAATTAATCCCCTTTTACTTATAGTTAGGATCTCGATTAGCCTCTTCGATTGTTGTTAAGAGACTAAAGAGCCTTCTATTCCCAAAAGCTGATGAAATAGGAGCGCATTCTTCCAAGATTGATTCAAACACATTGAAGCTAACCGCCCTTACTCCGAAAAGGGCTTATTCAATTTTCCATTTGAGGAAAGAGAAGATTAAAGCAAGAGAACATGACCGGTGCACGAAGGTCTTTTAGGATTACGTTAGTGTTAAGCGGAGAAAAGAAAGTAGATCCTGCGCTAAGAAAGGGGAGTGCCCTATCTACCGAGAGAATGCAGGCAAACTCGGAAAAGAAGGAGTGGCTCCCGTCCCTAAACAAAGCACCAGTCAGCTTTTGCCTTCCTTCTAACATAAAATATACGGAGAGAGGAACTTTATAATAAAATAATAAAGTAGGAAAATTTACTGAAGAAGTGCGGGAAATATTCAACAAAGAGCTTCTTCGAAATTTCGTTATCTTTTTTAAGATAGAAAGCCGAATCACTAACAAAGGAATTTTCTTTCGGGATGTTGACAACGTCAAAACAAAAAGAGAAGTTTTTTAGTGAATCGTCATTTTCTCACGATTGGGTGGGTGTGAAGTGTACTGAGGTTAAGGTACAATACCGAGCTCGAGATGTTAGAAGGTGCAAAATCAATGGGTGCAGGAGCTGCTATTGAATCCGGTCTTAGATGGTTGGAAGACAGAAGCAATAGCATGATAGGAATAGCAGGTTTAATAGAGATGACATCACAATAGGATGAAGACGAGACTTCTTATCTGCTTTCACGTGGAAAAGGGATAATGTAAAAATGCCTTTGAAAGGCAACTAGTGAGAGGGATTACTTGCTAACGTATCCCTAAGGGCATATCGTCTAAGTCCAGGAGTTAGTGCATTGGATTCCTGGGCAACTGCATCTAGTAGAGCTGACTGAAGACCAAAGCAATCTCCTTTCTAGTCTAGTCTAGGCTTCTAGCCTTGGAAATGAGTCCTTAAACTCCCCTAGCTGCATTAGCGGTCTTAGCACTTTCCCTCTTTTTTCGGACGAGTCAAGCAAGTCCAGGAAGAGTGAATCGTCGAATAGGGGGAAGTAATATCACGGCAAAAGCCTTTTGGGTCGGAAGAGCAAGCTTCTTCTTTTCGATCTGGTAGGAGGGGAAGGAGGACAGAGCTTTCGATTAAGCATTTGTGTGGGTCTAGCTCTGCTTTCTAAGGGCTCGAATAGATTGATTTGAGAACTTGTTTCAAAGGCTGGGTTGCCCCGTGGGAGAACTTTCATAATCTCTTTCGCTCTCGGATCTAATTCTCTGCTTAGTGACTCGATCTCTCTTTCTTTCGAAGCTCGTGCACTACTAATGGCCTCGGATCGGAGTTAAGCTTAACTAAACTCCATAAACCGCTACGCCCCTTAGCTGCCGGGAAGAAAGCAGTCGGCTTTCATTATTTTAGTGCTAATCTAATCACAAGCATTCCTATTCTTCTAAAAGGCAAAAAGATCATGCTACCACAGAAAGCATAGTCACAGGGGAAAAACAAGACTGATTCGCTATATTTATACCAATGGTTCTAAAGAGCCTAACCCAGTACAGATCTGATCCTAAATCGCTCTACGCTTTGAGCCGGCTAACTCTTTGAAGTCCACTGATGCCTTTTGAACACCTTCTTCCTTCAACCCTGATGAAAACAGTTCCAGTGAGCTCGCCAAGGAAAGCGGATTGATTCTATCAAACTCTTTGTTCGCAGCTAAGCTAAACAAGATCTAACCCTCCTCTTCCACTGATGCCACTTCCTTCTTACCATTTAGCTATTTTTCCCATCGAGAAAGAGATCGAGGATACGTGGGAAGCTTCTTCGTTCGAAGGACTTTCTGCTTCAAATCAAATGTTGATGAATTCTCTCCCATGACCCATTCAATCAATGCTACCGGGTATTCACTCGCTTATTGAAAATCTTGCCATACCATATTTTGTATCTAGTCTGCACTCTTGTCCGTCGAGTACTTTTTCTCTCTTTCGAATTCTAAGGATTAAGTCTTCCGCTAACATAACAAAAAAGAAAGGAAAGCAGGGAAGAGGACTAAGCTCTGTCCGAGAAGATCGGGTATTCAACTTCATTCATGCCGAGCGGCAAGAGGGGTAGCAGGAACTGGAACAGATTATTCGACCTGATCGATTTGTCTGCCCCAAAACGTGTGCTTCCACGGAGTATGGTTCAACCCGGGCTAGCTATGGAACAGGCTTGTGAACTAGGGACTCCGTTTCGGGATCTTCATCGACTGGATAAAGAGTTTCAACTGATGGGGAGGTTCTTTAACTGGGTAATTGACTTAGTGAATCGGCTCTGACGCTCTGCGTCCGTGGGATCAACTCCACCTTAGAGATCTTCCAGATCCGCAACTACAAGCTCTCGAGTGGGAACAGGATCTCCTACTGCTGATAGGTATGCAATCGAAGAATCTGGATCTGCGAGATATGGAGAGGATATGCTCGAACCGGACCGCATCTCGATTTGCACATGGATAATCTGCTGCCCCTTTCTTTGATTCCAAACTCGGTCGAATACGTCGTTAACCTTTGTGGTGGATCGACGAGAGTGCGCCTAGCCAGGAGTGTGGTTGGTGTCACCTCCCGTGCGCTAGCTGTGCCTTTGCCGGATGTTTATTCGCCCACTCCTTCACAGAGCGATGACTAACAGCCGGGAATTCTGAATTCTGTTAGTAGAGCCTGAAAGTAGCGCTTGGCTCGATTCCTACCCTGTTAGTAGAGCTTGCGGGTATACATTTCATCCATATCGCCGGCCTCACATGGACGGAGATGCTTATGCTTATCATATCACGGCTTCCTAAGATGCTAACACAGAGGCTACTATTGCTACGGGAGCTTATTGGTGGAGCAAGAAGAGCGGAGATGGAGATATAGGCTAGCTAAATGCCCTCAAATCCGTGTACGAAACCGTGCTGGTCTTATAGTCAAGACCATTGAAGAGGGAAATCCCGCCCCTGATCATGCCTCGAAGAAGGCAATTCACGAGGAAAGGTCCCACCCCTGATCATGCACACACAAAGACAAAGATGACAACCGGGGCACGGCACGTTGCTAAGGATAGGCTCCTGCTTTGACTATAGAATAGATGAGCGTGACACATGCCATAATCAGACTAAAAAAGAGAATGAATCGAGACGGACAGCAATAGCTGAAATTGTCACTTTATGGAATCGTTTTGCTTTCTATGGATTCCCCAGAGGGGGAGAGACCCCAGTCAGCGACACAGAAATGGTTGAATCAGAGTTCTTGAGATTAGATTGGTGCCATCTATGTCTTTCCCGTCTGGCTCTCACCGGTAGACCACCCCGCCCTATCACATGCCAATAAAAAAAGAACCTAAACCGAGGTGCTTTCTCGGGCTCGGGAATGAGTGGTGAACCAGGAATCGCCCCTATGAATATAGCTCCTTCCCTTAGTCATAGTTAGGTTAGGTCCACTTCTTTCAAAACAAAAAAACAAAAACAGGAATGAATAGCCAAACCCCCTTCTATGAAGTGAAGCAAGCGAACCTGCCGGGTGACGTTGCCCTCGTTTCCGCCTTCGTACGACTAGTCAGATTTTCTTTATTGCTTGCTTGTCGTGAATCGCTCGTTCCCACCTTCCTTATAGAGAGGGAGGGATGTCGCTGCTTCTCTTTTGATCGTTGTTCTGTATGAATGGGTTTGGTTTTCCAACGGTTGTCGGTCAACTTCGTGGTCACTCAGTCGCTTGCCTGTCACTCTGACTCTCATCCGGTCTCTTTGTTGACGTTTGTCCAGTAGCTGGTCTCTTTCTTGCTTGCCCGTCGGTCACTCTGTCGCCTGCCTGTAGTCGTGATGGCGGTTGCCAGTAGGTCACTCGGCTTGCAGGTCTTCGCCTGTAGTTCACTCCGCCGGTCAGTCGGTTGCCCTGCCGGTCAGGCCTTGATGTAGCCTGTCGCTGTCGAGTTGCTCTGTGCTTGCTCATTCTAGCTAGTCGTGACGACGTCTCATTATTCAGTTTTCCAGTCGATCACGAAAGCACGCGACTGGAAAAGGAGTGAAAGGGTTCCTCGCTAAATAAAACCAAAGTTCCACTACAACCAAGGAAAGAGATAGATCACATCTTGGCCAAATGCCAATCCTCCTAGTTTGAAAGAGAAAAAGAGTGGAGATGTGCGAAAAAAGATCACTCCTAACTAACCAGTCAAGTGAAAGGAGCCCGCTTACCCACTCCCCTTTCCCCCCATTGCTAGGAGCCTCGCCCTCTTGACTTGATATGTCAAGAAGACTACAACCGATAGTAGATCATCTTTTGCTTAAAAAGGCCCGCCCATCTCATATATATGATAAAGGAAGCAGGCTCTTTTTAGCCATTTTCTTTCTTTTTGACCTGAGGGAAATTCAAATAAACAAAACAAAGAAGAGTCTTAGGGCGGCGCTTGCACGAGACTCGAGTTACTGTAAGAAGGAAAGGAGATCATCCGCAAAACATAGGTGCGAAATCCTCTCCTTCCTGCATATCGAATGAAATTGAAACTTACCGTCCGTAATAGCGCTGTCTAGAAGGCCCGAGAAAGCTTCCATAACGAGGAAGAAAATATACTCCGACATGGCGTCACCTTGGCGGAGACCCCGCGTCCCCGGAAAATAGCCATTCAGTTCTCCGTTAATATTTACGGAGAACCTAGGGGTGGTAACACACTCCATAATCCAACGAACCATAGTATCCGGAAACCCAACAATCTTCAGAACATTATTTATGAAGTCCCACCGAACCGTGTCGTAAGCTTTCATCAAGTCCACTTTTATAGCACATCTGGGGAGCCCTTGTCACGATGGTAGTTCCTGAATAATTCCTGGACTAGCAAAATGTTATCCCCAATTCTCCTACCCTTGACAAAGGCCGTTTGGAACTTACCAACCAAGCAAGGGAGAACAATCTTCATCCGGTTGGCGAGAATCTTTGCTATACACTTTTTAATAGTGTTACAGCGCCTGAAGTCCTTCAAAAGAGAGGGATTGGGAACTTTGGGAATAAGAGCAATGGCAGTGGAGTTTACCTCCTTCGGAAGTCTACCAGATTTGAAAAAAAAAAGATTGAACTGCCGAAACCACGAGCCACTATGCTCCAGGCTTTTTTGAAGAAACCTGCACTGAAGCCATCAGGGCCAGGGTCCTTATTTTCTTTCATAGAGAAGAAGACCTCCTTGACCTCTTCATAAGAAATGTCCCTAAAAAGGTCGGCACAAAGCTCCGGCGATAGCCAAACGATCAGGCTATCTCTTCCTTGCTCTCTATTTGAAGCAAGCTAGAGTAGCGCTCCAAAGGTTTGTTGCTAAGGACTCTGTCCCTAGTGTCCTCTCTCCGTACGTCTCCACTACACGTTCGGGGTTGCCTCGAATCATTCCTTCTTTTCACAGAAGGAAGATTTCGGAGGGTGATCATAAATCATCCAGTTGTATCTTTCTTTATTCTCGATTTCAAAGTTAATCACTTTGGCACCGAGAGTGAGAAGATCACTGTTTGATTCTATTGTGTCTCCTCCAAAATAAATCTCTTCAATTGAGGTTGTTGCATCTGAGATGCGACCCTATTTGAAAGATTTGATTCTGAGGTACGTTCCTAAGGTACGGCGCATACCGTTGTTCCAAGGTATGTCGTTCGTACCATCATGGAAATAGGTCCCGTCAAGTGCGTGGTACTTTAAGTTGCTGAGAATGAGCGGTGATAGTCTTTGCTTGCAGTTGAATCGAGATTGGCATTTGCAAGTTCTTCTGTGAGTGAAGGAAATGAGGATCAAAGTCGCTCAGTAACGAAAGCAAAAGGTAGTGTAGTGATCCTCGGGATAAGCAGTTTTTGCTATAGCTATAGTCGACTCTTCCCTCTTGGGTGAAGCTCTTGTGAAAAAGGTTGACCTTTCTTTGCTTTGGCGATATCGTATTATAAAGAATAAGATCCCAACAAGCAGCGGATGAGCGCACTAGCGCGAAAGCCGTTGCGCGTTAGCGCAATCCGTTTTCTTGCTTCCTTGCTTTCCGCTTTCAAGCTTTCGCTAGGTCTTGGTCTTCTCTCTTTCCCTTGCTCGATTGGAAGAATAGCGTAATAAAGGAAGAGCCAACTTTCGTACTCAAGCCTTCTGATACTGAATCCTAGATTATTCAATCTGATGGTCTTGCTGCAGCTCTGTTCTCCGCTGTTGAAGGTTTCGCTTAGTGCTTGGGCTAAGGAATAAGCCCTGCGCTTAGCTCGACTCGATCAGCAGTGGATTAGGTGGAGAAGATAGCAGTGAGCGACTCCGCTCTTGTTGAAGAAGCTGGTCTTTCATCCCAGTGCTATCAATGAGTCAATGTGGCTCCAGGATAGAGAAAAGATAGGCTCTTCCTTCTGTTGTCACAAGTCTTGTTGACTCAGCCAGGAGTGGATGATGATTCGACGTTCTCTAGAGTCAGTATCCGTAGCGGGGACTGGTAGCATGCTTAGAGGAAGAAGCGAATTGAATCTCTTGTAAGCGCAGCTATTGTTTTTCCTTGGCTATTGAATCAACTGAGAACGGAATAACTGCTGTTAGAGTGAGCGCTGCTAGTCTTAGCAAGTCTGGGACTTAAGGAAGAGAATAGGCAGCTAGACTTTGCCTGCTCCCTTCCATTAGAAATCCTTCGTTTCAACCAACGAGTCCATTAAAAGGTATTTCGACAATAAATAAAGCGTATTCAATACTTCGGATGATAGTCTCATCCTATTTGCTCAAAAGCTAAGAATCCATATCACTTTCTACTAGGGTTGGCATTCCAATCGCGGGAAGGAACAACAAAGCCAGCTCTTCTTTCCTTTCTCCTCAGCTCGATGGGCAGGCTTACGGAAAGACCAGATGCAGAATAGCGGATATTGATTAAAAAACTCCTCAATCGCCTTCGAACTCGCTGAGAGACTGGGAAGCGTGACTATTCTGGAGTAAGAGGTATCGAGAGTAGCCAGAGGCTTCTAACATAGAAGAATGAATGTGATATGAGACAAAGCCCGCTAGAGGAAAGAAGAAGGGGCAGGCATTAATATGAAAAGGTTGACCTCTCGAGCTGGGACATCATCCACAGCTAGATCATCCTTTAGGAAGTCTATCGAAAGAGAAAGAGGACGAGGTCCTCTTCCCAGGAATTTACTCTTTGATTAGAGACCGTTCACTCACTTCGCTCCCTCTAAATTACTATTTATGTTTGTCTTCCTTCTTGTTTTACTCGCTAAGACCCCCTCCCCTATGTTGATCGAGTGGAGTGACGGAAGATAGTATGGGCTCATGGACAAAAGGAGTTTGATTTCGCCTAAAGATCAAAGTCAGAATCTATGAGTGACAGCTCGAAGAAAGGGCCCCTAGTCTGGAAAGTGAATCAAACCGGATGGTCCTACCTTAGAAGCAAGGAGAGGGACCAGAGAGAAGCGGTTCTCAGTTGTAGAACTTTAGACTATGGGAGCAGCAAGGCGAGTCACAGTGACGTCTTATACAGCCGAACTCACACACCTTAGTCTTTTTTCCACCATCCTCTGCCGTAGCAGAAGCAGCAGCGGTCGGAGACCTAAGAAATGGGGTAACCCTACCAGTTCAAAAGCGAGTTTTTGCTTAGTGACATCGGGGTCCTGGTTCTATGAAAAAGCTTACTTAATTGTAATTTCATACAGGCTTACAGAATTACTTGAAATTCGATTCCTGATCATACTGAAAAACGATTCCTTAGCACAAGCACTAAGTAACTTGTCAGTCGAGCATCTCCTCTCCGTCCCTCTGCTTTCAGTCAATTACCTGATCGTGCTGTCGTCTGCTTCAATCAGAGAATGGAATTCAATCTTGAAAAGGGCGCTCAGATTTACTTGGTTGTAAGAGAAGAGAGAGGATGGGAATTGCTGATTCTATTCTAAGGCATTTCTTTCTGTGTGGGACGATGCCGCAAGCAGAGCTGGAAACGAGGTAAGACTTTCTAGAGATAGCCTTCCAGACTAAATCTTTTGACGGGATCTTCTTTAGCTGAACCTGAGTTCGATTAAAGCTGGCCTGCGCCTAAGAAAAAGCCGTTTTTTGACCTCTCCCGTTGTTCGAGCTACTTCGTAACCTCTCCTTCAAGGATAGAAGCTAGAAGCAGATAGCAGCCATAGGGATAGGTATTCAATCGCTTGCTTTAAAAGGTATGAGATTGCTCGCAGAGGACTAAGGTCGACAGATAGGGATAGGCCAGCAAATGCAATGAAAAAGTCTTCTTCTTTTCTTGCGGATGAATTTATCGAATACATATTGATTTTCTGTAAGTGAACGGCTACAAGACCATAGAGTAGGCAGAGGATGGAAAGCAAGCGGGAATTTAATTTCTTCCTGTGAGCGATGGAATTGATTACTAAGCTTTGGAGCGAACACAAGAGCAAGAAAGGTTTCGGTTTGTGAAGTCTGAGCATTGTAATTCCTGGAGTTTCCTATACCTGTTTGAGGTGTTAGAGGACTTGTCTTGGAATACGCCTGATTGGATTCCATCCTCAATTCTCTACCCGATCTCTATGAGAGCTTTGAAGTCGGGGTAGGTATTGGGCATACATATGCTTTTGATACTCTGGCAAGAGGTTTTTCACTATCATTTCCAGTTGCCCCCTCTCTGGGGTCTGGTTGTCATTTGGGATGCCCTTTTCATCCCTTCCCCCGGATACGGCTGCAGAGCAAGGAAAGGTAGATGCCAGTTTGCTTAAGACTTGGAGTTCGAAGTGAAATGGATCTAATGAGCTATTCCTCCCATATCCTCCTTTCTTTAATAAGGCAATTTCCCTTCCTTTCAAGCCCCTGCCCGCAACCTCTTGAATCAAGGACAAGGACAGCGTGCCCGCCAAAGAAAGACTTAACGGCAGATTCTGTTGAAGGGGCGTAAAGCTGACGAAAGAAGGAATCCGCCAATCACTTCATTCAAGCTTTGGAATTCCCCTATCACTCTAATGAGACATTAGGAAGATAGAAGGACCTTGGTCACGCTACCATAGGTGATGGTATTATGACTGTTAAGGGTCAAATTTTAGCTTTTTCCTGGTGGGTCTTCGAGTGGCTTGAAACTCCTTTCTTTCCTTATAGTCAAGAAAGTGGCGTTCGCTCCTCGATCGGGTGATCTTTCTGATGCCACCCCTATTTGTTAACGAAATGGGCTATGTCACTCAATATGAATGATAACGAAATGGGGAGCCGGTGGAAGCCTTTGGGTTATTTATATCCACGGATTGATGTTTTTTCCGAGAGCTTCTCAACTGAATCCATGAGCAAGACCTCTGCTTTTATCTTAATAGGTTAGATAAGCTGCTCACTAAGGTTGGCCCTCCCCAGATAGCCTTAGCTTGGATCCGGACTCCACTCGTGGATTGGAAGAGGCTGCTACATATATGCTACCTCCAAAGGACGAAATTCGTACACAAAGTTAAGTTACTTCGGCGTGTACATAACCCCTTCTTGCTGCTCTCGCTGCTCTTGCTCCAATTAGTCGAAGACTTTGGGCTCTTGGGAGACAGTCTCTGACTGGAATAGCTTTATATAAAGGAGAGGCTCGAAAAAAGAGAATCCTATTTATCCATTGACGATTCAGTCCTTGATTCTTAGCAAAAAGGAAGAATCGAGGTGAATTGTTCATCGGCCAAGTCCGAAAGAAATAGAAAGCAATGGCTTAGCGGATTGATTGACCAAAGATCTAAACCCGACTTACTTGGTCAGGCATCTTCGCCGATCTAATGAGAAAGATTCCGTCTTTGATCCATTACTTCCGGGGAAAACATTTCTATTGAGGCAACTGCACTTGGTCAGTAGAACATAGTCTCGGCTGGACCTACATCCCCAATGTTATGGTTGAGCAGGTCTCGCAGCTACCATACCCCACTCTGTCGGAGCAAGCTAAAGAGCCCTTCCTTTATATCGTCGCTTTCCGGTAAGGCACTCGATGAAGCCTATATATCCGGAATTTCGCTCCAAACCAAAGACGACTTGCTTTGCTGCATTTCTTGGGAATCATCTCCGGGGCATCCCTTGTCGCGTAGAAAGACAGATAGATTCCGATCCGACCCAGCGTCAGAGGGCCTTTGATCAATTAGAGAGGCCGGATCCTCCTTAAACAAATAGTTCTCATTTGCAGATCGTGGTTACGAAGAAGCGGCTTTCTCTCGCCCTATCTCTTCAATCCCATCGGTCTAGCTCCGATTGAAAGAATCCTATTTTGATCCATAAAAAGGTAGAACTACCGTGAGCCGAGGAGTAATGAATTCAACTTAGCAGCCTGCCTTCTTTTAGCCGGTAATCCCAAATACTAAACTGCCTTTGGGAGTGTCTACATGTCGCGCTTAGCTCCTTCTCACTGGATCTCTTTCCCGCATCTCAGACTCTGTCTGTGCTACCCTTCTTGTTCCACTCATTTCTCTAGGCTTCGAACTCTTAGCCATGTTAATTAAAGAATCATTGCACTCATCATCTACTGAACTCCTTCCTCTCTCTTAATCTCCTACTGCACATCTGTCAGTTCAATTCCTTGCCATTTGCCATCCGGGGCAATCAAATCGACCATTCCTAGAAAAGCTGTCCAGTCTCTTTCTCTGTATAGTAGTCAATTTACTTCCTTCAATCTCTCTATTCTTCCTAGTCATCCACTTTCATCATTTTCACTTGAATGATAAGGCATACTACGACTAAGAAAGAGAAAGATAGCAATTCCCCTCTACTGGGCCTTCCCTATTGAATTGCACCTGATACGACTAAGCAAGCGCTAGGGGACTTGAATGCTTTACGGCCTAAGATAGAGTTGGAATCCTATACTGACTACGTGTTCTACGGGCTGGACCGAATCTCCATCAGAATAAGAGGTAGGGGAAATGTCCCTGACACGAAGAAAGGATACCCGAATGGTGATACATCTGAAATGAAAGCACATTCACTCCCTTTCACTTACTAAGACACTAGGCAATGGGCCCGCATACACAGTTCCTCGCTGACACCTTAAGCTAAAACAAAAGAAGAAACAGACCTTTCACCGAAACACGGAGAATATGATTAAGGAGATAGTTAGTCAGATCTGACCCTACCAATAAACGATACGGGAGGAACAACAATAAAGAAGAAAGAAAAGAGACTTTAGGAAAGCGGTTTTCGGGTAGTTGCTCAGAGAGAATGGTCCGTGCGCCCGGAGGGCAAAGGTTGAATCATGAAGATTGTAAAGTGGCTGGATTACAAAGAAGTAGGTCCGGGGAAGCGACCGGAACCATCGACGAACAACTAGAGAAATGGATAGGGAGAATGGCTCGACTGAAAGGGGGAGGGAAGAGAATCAGATCTCCGACCTGCGCCCTGTCGCCTTCTCTTTCGTAGCTAACTGATCGAACAACGTTGACCCCGAACCGACTCCGGATCCCTTCATGTTTCTTTCTCTCTGTTCTTGTTCTCTACGATCGAACTTTCTACTATCGTATCTCTTTTGCGGATCAATATGACGGATGACATGATCGTGCTTTTTTTATTCAAGTGGGTCCTTTTCCAAGAGCAGAATGAGAGCATCGGAATTTGTTCTAAGATCACTAAGGGAATTGGGTCTGTATCGAACTCAATAGGCGCTTTATCAAGTATTTAAAACTTATCACCCTACATGTCCGATCGTTCACAAGCCTTCTAGATCGATACAATATTGTGATTGATCCGGTGAAATCCCCTCACGCGTAGGCCACCAACAACCATCATGCACGGATCGATCCTTCCATCATGTGCGAAAAGCGAATACAGTTGTTTTTATGTAGGGGGTTGTCGGAGGTCCCTCCTCCCGCACGACTATTAGATACATCGGTTGCGTGCTAGGTTGAAGCCAATGTGAAT